ATTCGTAGAAGAAAATTAAATAGAGCAATTAAGAGATATACAGGTTATATTTATATGTATAATACAATTTATGAAATAACTATGATTTGAGGAAAAGAAAAAGAAGACGCATCCATGGCTGTATAAAAAGAAAAATTTTTTAATAAAATAATTTCAATGAAATGTATAACCACATTGATAAGCTAATGCTAACTCGTCGAATTAGAAAGAAATAAACATATTGAGGTATAATCAAAGAAATTTAATATATTTTTTTAATATATTTTAATGGTAGCAATTTTTTTTTTAATTATTAAAAAACTCGAACGAGAAGCCGTATGAAATGAAAATTTCACGTACGGTTTTGTAGAGTGACAATATCAGGTAACTTTTTTGCCAACTTTTACACAACAACACCAAAAAAACCAAATTCCGCCTCACGAAAAGTAGCTCGAGTTAAATTAACATCTGGATTTGAAATTACTGCGTATATACCAGGTATGGGCCATAATTTACAAGAACATTCTGTTGTTTTGGTAAGAGGAGGAAGAGTCAAAGATTTACCTGGAGTTAGATATCATATTATTAGAGGTACACTAGATGCTGTAGGAGTAAAAGGTCGCCACCAAGGGCGTTCTAGTGCGTTGCATATCATCTCCTAAAACTTATATCATTTTTAGATACTCACTACTAAGTGTAATTAAATAGCTAACCAAATTATTAATTAAAGTGATACTTTGAAAGGGGACTATAGCAGGCTATTAATAAATTTTCTTAAATTACATATTTATCAATACTACCTAGGGTCTTTATTTATACTAATTATCGTAGTTTGCCCGAACTCAAATTGAAATCATGAAAATTTTTATTTTTTTGGAACAAATAAAAATAAAATAATAATTCATTTTAAAAAGAATCAATTTTTTATATTGTTTAGTTAATAGGCCTAAGGGTATTTCTACAAAGTTCAGGATTATGAAATGCAGAATTTTCCAACAATGGAAACGGATACTCAGTTAAAAATGAGTAAGCATCACAAAAAAATTAAGATGTAGAAAGCCGTATTCTTTGAAAATAGAATGTACGGTTTGGAGGAAGATAAAAAAATCCATCCTACAATATGGAGTTGAAAAGTCAAAATAAATTGAAAAAAATTCGTTTATAAATAAAAAACATTGATTTAATTGTTTATATTATGTCACGTAAGAGTATTGCGGAAAAAAAAATTGCAAAGCCTGATCCTATATATCGTAATAGATTAATTAATATGTTAGTTAATCGTATTTTAAAGAATGGAAAAAAATCATTAGCTTATCGAATCCTTTACCGGTCAATAGAAAATATAAAACGAAAGACAAAAAAAAATCCATTATTTGTACTACGTCAAGCTATAGGTAAAGTAACTCCTAATGTAACAGTAAAGGCACGACGTATTGGTGGATCAACGTATCAAATCCCGCTTGAAATTCAATCAACTCAAGGAAAAGCGTTGGCTATTCGCTGGTTATTAGGAGCTGCAAGGAAACGTTTTGGTCAGAATATGGCTATTAAACTTAGTTATGAATTGATAGATGCAGCAAAAGAAAATGGGATTGCCATACGTAAAAGGGAAGAAACCCATAAAATGGCAGAAGCTAATAGAGCCTTTGCGCATTTTCGTTAAATTTACTAACATTTCGAGTTAAAAATTGCAAAGGAAAGAATTATTACAATTTTTTTGAATTAAAATTTAGAATAAATTTTTATTCTAAATTTTAATTTATCTAATTACGTTTATTATTTAAAAATATCATATTGATATTTTGAATTATCCTATAGAAAAATAGAAAATTTTTATGAAATTAGAAACTGGTACATTTTTTTCATATGGGAACACAATTTTACCTGAATGTATTCCAATATTTGGTTTACTAATCATTTTTCTGAGCGATTTGATATTTAATAAAAAAAATACAACTATGTTGTATTTAACTTCTCTAATAAGTTTAATATTAACTCTGCTAATATTGATACTCCAATGGGAAATAGAACCAATTCTTAGCTTCTCAGATTCTTTTCAAACAAACAGTTTTAATCGAATATTTCAATTTTTTATAGTATTGTCTTCTCTATTATGCATTCCTTTAGCTCTAGAATATATCGAGCGTACAAGAATGCCCATTCCTGAATTTTTAATATTTCTGTTAACAACTACTGTAAGCGGAATGTTATTATGTGGTGCAAATGATTTAATTAGTATTTTTGTATCATTAGAATGCTTAAGTCTATGCTCATATTTATTATGTAGTTATACAAAAAAAGATATTAGATCAAACGAAGCGACTATGAAATATTTACTTATAGGTGGAACAAGCTCTTCTATTCTTGCATATGGTTTTTCCTGGTTATACGGATTATCAGGGGGTGAAATGAATATACAAAAAATAGTGAACGGAATTTCAAATACCCAAATGTCAAATTCTGCAGGAATGTTTCTAGCACTTATATGCATTACGGTTGGATTTGCTTTTAAACTTTCAATGGTTCCTTTCCACCAATGGACTCCCGATATTTATGAAGGAGTGCGAGCCGTTTTTAGAATTATTTATATAAAAAATGTAAATTCTTAAACATAAATAATTTTCTTTTTAAAAACCTAACAGAATCGCGGTATAAAATAATACAATCTTCACTTAGATTAAAAATAAAATTTTTTACAAAATTTTGGACTTAGAGTAAAGCAAAATTTAAAACATCTCTTTTTTTAGAAAAAAAAAAATAACTTAACAAATAAAATAACTATTAGGGACAGCTATTACGAACATCAATAAAGACTTGTGAAAAATCATGAAATATGGAAAAATTCCAGTATATATTAATCTTTATTCTTCGAGACAAAAAGTGATATAGGAATATTAAGTCAATGAAAATGCTCCTAAAATAAAAAATTTATTATAACTGTTAGGAACGGAAAAAACTAAATGATTTAAAACATTGATATTGATAATCATTAAAATACAAGGATTCCTCGACAAGTTTCGATTTGAAAAAAATTTATTTTTTGATCACACAGACACGAGGACGATAATGAAATATAAAAAATAATAAAAAATTTATTATGATTAATTCATTATTTAGAAGCCGTGTGAGGTTAAAACTTCATGTCCGGTTTTGAACGAGAGGAATTTAAAAATATTCCGACTCTAACTCACCAACTCCAGTCGTTGCCTTTCTTTCCGTTACCTCTAAAATAGCTGGTATAGCTTTAACTGCTCGAATTTTTAATGTTCTTTTTGTTTTTTCATCAAATGAATGGAAACTTATTTTAGAAATACTTGCTATCTCAAGTATGATCTTAGGTAATTTAGTCGCGATTACTCAAACAAGTATGAAACGTATGCTTGCGTATTCCTCAATAAGTCAAATTGGATATATTATTATTGGGTTAATAACTGGTGATTTAAATGGATATATAAGTATGATTATTTATATCTTTTTTTACATCTTCATGAACTTAGGTACATTTGCTTGCATTATTTTATTTGGTTTACGTACAGGAACAGATAATATTCGTGATTATGAAGGATTATACCTTAAAGATCCTTTATTGAGCCTTGCATTAACATTATGTTTGTTATCTTTAGCAGGAATACCACCTTTAACAGGTTTTTTTGGTAAATTATATTTATTTTGGTGCGGATGGCGGTCAGGATTTTATTTATTAGTTATGGTAGCACTAATAACAAGTATAATTTCAATTTATTATTACTTAAAAATTATAAAATTAATGATATATTCAAAAGATGAAAAATTGAATCTTTACCTTCAAGCGTATATTGTTTCACCACCAATTTTTATGAAAAAAAATTCTATCGAATTTGTTATATTTGTATGTACAATAGGCTCAATATTTTTAGGATTTTTAATAAACCCTTTTTTCTATTTCATCCAAGAGACTTTAAAATTGAGCGTTTTAATTATCAATTAAAAACGATTTTTTATTAAAAATAACGATTTATTTTTTTACGTAATAAAATAATATGTAGTGATATATATATATATATATATATATATATATATATATCACTACATGAAGCCTTGATGGTGAAACGGTAGACACGCGAGATTCAAAATTTCGTGCTTTAAGCATGGAGGTTCGAATCCTCTTCAAGGCAGATGAAAAAGAATGCTAATAATCTATTTAGATGAATACTTTCTATGTTATACTATTTCATTGATAATAAAAAAGAAAATTATCGAACTCAAAACATAGAATTTTTATGAATATTGAGTAAAACACGAATTAAATTTTTTAAATGGAAAATTCAACCCAATTGACCCGTTAGTTTCAAAAACAGATTCGTATTTTGTATAGGACGATATTTCGGATATTTTCGAAGAACTATTAAAATAATATAATTATGGAAGTAAATATTTCAGCATTTATTGCTACAGCTCTTTTTATTTTAATTCCTACAGCTTTCTTACTCATTCTTTATGTACGAACGGCTAGTCAAAATAATTAAAATTCTAATAAAAAGAAAATTTTTTATTGGATGAATAAAAAAGTGGGGGAAGGAAATAGATAAAAGTAAACATAAAGAATATCTATTATTTATATTTCTTTCCCTTTCATTAATCCTTAAGTTGAAAAAAAATGAATCATATGGAATTAGGCCCCAGTACTATAATAGGGGTTGCTTTAATAGTAGTAGGTATACTTTTATATGCCCTAAAAAAAAGGGAACCTTATGTATCTAGAGACTATGACTTTTTTTTTTCCTCCATTGGCTTATTATGCGGGGGGATTCTTTTCTTTCAAGGTTGGCGCTTAGACCCGATTCTTCTGTTATCTCAAATACTTTTAAGCGGAACCACTATCTTTTTTATTTTGGAAAGTGTTCATTTGCGAAATTCATCAAATTACTCGAGATACAAAGAAAAAATGAATATAAACTCAGAACTTGAAAAAAGATATACTTATAAAAATTTAAAATTAAGAAACACATTTCCCGTAACTAAGAAAGAATTATATGAAGTTTTTTATACTAGGCATGTCTCTTATGGAAAGGAAGAGAAAAAAGGGGAGGCATTGAATTGAATAATTCTTAAATGCCTCCTTGTTTCAAATTTCGATAAAAAACTAGAAAATGACTATGTTTTCTAGATTTTAACAAAGACTTATAAACCGCTTCTTCCCCATACAACAAGTGAGAGAGAGAAAGTAAAAACAACCATTAAAGCACCCCAAGCTATATTAGTAATATCCATAAATTCCTTAAATTCCTTTTTATTTTGGCTTTTATTTATGCAATAAATATTCATATGTATATATATACATATGAATGTATATAAATCCATAGTTTTTATAGTTTCCAAACTATTCAATAAATAATATCTAATTAGAAAATTTTTAAATTTGAGTTGATTTTTTATATTTATTGTTTAAAGATATTTGTGGGTTGTCTATTATACGATAAATCGGGGAACATCTGAAATGTTACAGGCTATATTATATAGAGCATAACAATTTGATTCTAGAAATGACGGGATAGATAATCCACACTTTTTACGCTTTAACCTTAAAAAAAAGCGACACCCAGATTTGAACTGGGGATAAAGGATTTGCAGTCCCTTGCCTTACCACTTGGCCATGCCGCTGTTTCTCTTTATTAAATAATACAATTTATTAAATACATTTATCAAGTTGTAATCTATTATTTGTTAGGACAAAACAGGAATCAAAATTTAAAAAACTTATTCCTTAGCTAAAAAATAAAAATTTAAATTCGGTTTTTTATCAAGGAATATCAATAAAATAAACTCCAATTAAATTTAAAGGAAAATATGGAGATTTTTGTACTTCCTGAATTTGGAAGAATACAATTCGAAGGATTTAATCGTTTTCTTAATAAAACTTTGATTGATGAACTTACAAAGTTCCCCATAATTGAAGATGTAGATCAAGAATTAGAATTTAAGATGTTTGGGGAACAATACCAACTAACTGAACCATTTTCAAACGAAAGAGATGCAGTATATCAATCCATTACATACTCCTCAGATTTATATGTGCCTGCTCACTTGACACGAAAGAAAGAGGGAAAAATACAAAAACAAAAAGTTTTTCTTGGAAGTATTCCTTTAATGAACTGCCATGGTACATTTGTAATTAATGGCGTGGCCAGAGTTATAATTAACCAAATTTTACGAAGTCCTGGAATTTATTATAATTCGGAGTTAGATCGTAACGGAATTCTTGTATATACTGGAACTTTAATTTCTAATTGGGGGGGAAGATTAAAACTAGAAATCGACGGAAAGAGAAGAATATGGGCACGAATAAGCAAAAAAAGAAAAGTCTCTATCTTGGTCTTATTATCGGCTATGGGTTTGGACCTAAAAAAAATATTAGTAAGTGTTCACTATCCAAAAATTTTTTTAGAATCTATAGGAAAAAAAACCAAAAAAGAATATCTATGTTCACCAGAAGAAGCTATCGTTGAACTATACAAACAATTATACTGCTTAGGGGGGGATATAACTTTTTCAGAATCTATACGCAAAGAATTACAAAAAAAATTTTTTCAACAACGCTGTGAACTTGGAAAAATTGGACGTTTGAATCTAAACAAAAAATTAGATATCGCTGTACCTGAAAATGAGACTTTTTTATTACCTCACGATATTTTAGCAGCTGTTGATTATTTAATAAAATTAAAATTTGGAATAGGTAAACTTGATGATATAGATCATCTAAAAAATAAACGTGTCTGTTCAGTAGCAGATTTATTACAAGATCAATTAAAATTAGCATTAAATCGTTTGGAAAACTCTATTCGACAAATTTTACGAGGAGCCGCAAAACGAAAGAGATTACCCACACCAAAAAGTTTAGTGACTCCAACTCTATTAGTAATAACTCTTAAAGAATTTTTTGGTTCGCATCCGTTATCTCAATTTTTGGATCAAACAAACCCATTAACAGAAATGGTTCATAAACGAAGATTAAGTTCTCTAGGTCCTGGAGGGTTGACACGAAGAACCGCTGGTTTTCAAGTTCGTGATATTCATTCCAGTCATTATGGGCGTATTTGTCCCATTGAAACATCCGAAGGAATGAATGCTGGCCTTATAGGTTCGCTAGCTATTCATGCAAAGATAAACATTCTGGGTTGTTTAGAAAGTCCTTTTTATAAAGTTTCCAGATTATCTGAAGAAGAAAAAATCTTTGATTTATCAGCTGACAGAGATGAATATTATCGAATAGCCACTGGAAATTGTTTAGCATTAGATCAAAAAAATCGAGAAGAATTAATTACCCCGGCTCGTTATCGGCAAGATTTTGTTGCTATTGCTTGGGAACAAATGCATCTTCGAAGTATCTTTCCGCTACAATATTTTTCTGTTGGTGCTTCTCTTATTCCCTTTCTTGAACATAATGATGCAAATAGAGCACTTATGGGTTCGAATATGCAACGTCAAGCCGTTCCACTTTTGAAAACAGAAAAATGTATTGTAGGCACAGGAATAGAAAGTCAAGCAGCTTTAGATTCAGGTAGTGTAAGTGTTTCGAAAAAAGGGGGTAAGATTCATTATATTGATAGTAATAAAATTACTTTATTGTGGAATAAGAAAAAAGAAATAAATACAAAGTTAATTATATATCAACGCTCCAATAATAATACTTGTATGCATCAAAAACCTCGGGTTGAAAGAAAAAAATATATAAAAAAGGGACAAATTTTAGCCGATGGTGCAGCAACCTCAAAAGGTGAGCTTGCTTTGGGAAAAAATATTTTGGTAGCTTATATGCCTTGGGAAGGTTATAATTTCGAAGACGCTATTTTAATTAGTGAACGCCTAATATATGAAGATGTATACACTTCAATCCATATTGAACGATACGAAATTGAAGCTCGTATGACAAGTCAAGGTGCTGAAAAATTTACTAGGGAAATACCTCATTTGGAAAATTATCTGCTCCGTCACTTAGATAATAATGGTATTATATTGAAAGGATCATGGGTAGAAACAGGAGATGTCTTAGTAGGTAAATTGACACCTCAAGAAACAGAAGAAACTTTACGAGCTCCTGAAGGAAAATTATTGCAAGCTATTTTTGGTATTCAAGTAGCCAACTCCAAAGAGACATGTCTAAAGGTTCCAATAGGCGGAAAAGGACGAGTCATTGACATTAGACCCATTTATCGAGAAGATAGTAGTTCCACTGATGCTAGAATCCTTCATATATATATTTTGCAAAAACGCAAAATACAAGTAGGTGATAAAGTAGCCGGACGGCACGGAAATAAAGGTATTATTTCAAAAATACTACAAAGACAGGATATGCCTTTTCTACAAAACGGTACACCTATTGATATGATATTAAGCCCTTTAGGTGTACCTTCAAGGATGAATGTAGGACAAATTTTTGAATGTTTACTTGGGTTAGCAGGAAACTTCCTTAAAAAAAATTATCGAATAATACCTTTCGATGAAAGATATGAACGAGAAGCTTCGAGAAAATTAGTTTTTTCAGAACTCTATGAAGCAAGTGAAAAAACAGTAAATCCTTGGTTATTTGAACCGGATAATCCTGGAAAGAATCGATTATTTGATGGAAGAACTGGAGAAATTTTTGAACAACCAATTACTGTCGGAAAAGCTTATATGTTAAAATTAATTCATCAAGTAGATGATAAAATTCATGCGCGTTCAAGTGGACCTTATGCTTTGGTTACTCAGCAACCTTTGAGAGGTAGATCGAGACGAGGGGGACAGCGAGTAGGAGAAATGGAGGTTTGGGCTTTAGAGGGTTTTGGTGTTGCTTATATATTACAAGAAATGCTAACTATAAAATCAGATCACATTCGAGCTCGTTATGAAGTACTTGGTGCTATTATTACCGGAGAACCGATACCGAAACCAAATACTGCTCCAGAATCTTTTAGATTACTTGTTCGAGAATTACGATCTTTAGCCTTAGAAATTAATCATGCGACTATACTTGAAAAAGATTTGGAAATACAATTGAAACGAATTTAAAAAATAATTTGGAATTCTCATGTTATGACTTATCAAGGAAAATATCAACATCTTCGAATTGACTTAGCTTCCCCAGAACAAATTCGAAATTGGGCTGAAAGAATACTACCCAATGGTGAAATCATTGGCCGAGTTAGTAAACCTTACACCTTACATTACAAAACACATAAACCAGAAAAAGATGGTTTGTTTTGTGAAAGAATCTTCGGACCCATCAAAAGTGGAGTTTGTCTTTGTGGAAAATATGGGGGAATTGACAATAGAAGCGAGAATGTTAAAGTTTGTGAAAATTGCGGAGTAGATTTTATCGAATCGAGAATCCGACGATATCGAATGGGATATATTGAGTTAGCATGTCCCGTAACACATGTATGGTATTTGAAACGTCTTCCTAGTTGTATTGCTAATCTTTTAGCCAAACCTCTTAAGGAATTAGAAAGTCTAGTTTATTGCGATGTGTGACTTGATCGTAAGTTTTTATTTTACAGATCTTTTTCAAAACCTGTTATTCTAATCTTTAATCATTAGAATACGTCTTATTTTGACATTTCTTTATTTAAATGATGAAATGGAACTCAAAATAAAATAATTATTCAAATTTTTTGATTGTCCAGAGGATTTAATCCAAGGTTAAATGATTATTTGCTATTTAGATTTCGTAAAATAAAAAAATTTAATTTTTTTCTATGATATATTGAAGTAAATTCATCGCAAATATGCTTTAGATAAAAGATAAATCATCGAAATAGAGCAAAAACCTAGAGGATAACAAAAATTAAAAACACGAACGAGAAAAACCTTCATTTATGAAGTCTTCTGAAATTTTGAAAGGATTAAGACTACTCACCAAATTTTTAAAAAATAATTTTGAATTACAACTTGAGTAACGAGTAGCTATTATATTAATGAAGGAATGGAAAATTCAAATAATTGAACAGGAGTTGTCACTTCGTTAATAAATTAAAACTATTTGAGCCGGATGAAGGGAAATTTTCATGTCCGATTCTTAGGGGGGGAATCTCAGAAATAACCTATCCCAATCTGTTTGTTGCTAGACCTATAAATGAAAAACCTACTTTATTAAAATTGCGAGGTTTATTTAAATATGAAGATCAATCTTGGAAAGATATATTGCCTCGATTTTTTTCCTATGGAGGATTCGAAATATTTCGTAATCGAGAAATAGCTACAGGAGGTGATGCCATTAAGAAACAATTAACTAATCTAAATTTACAAAATGTTATAAATCAGGCACATCTAGAGTGGAAAGAATTTGCTGAACAAAAATCAATGGGCAATGATTGGGAAGATAGAAAAATTCAAAGACGAAAAGATCTATTAATTAGACGTATCAACTTAGCAAAATATTTTATTCAAACAAATATAAAACCAGAATGGATGGTTTTATCCATCTTACCAGTTCTTCCACCTGAATTGAGACCTATGATTGAATTAGGCGAGGGTGAGTTAATTACGTCTGATTTAAATGAACTCTATAGAAGAATTATTTATAGAAATAATACTCTTATCGATTTTCAAGCACGAAGTGATTCAACACCTGGAGGTTTAATCATTTGCCAAAAAAGACTAGTTCAAGAAGCTGTAGATGCACTTATTGACAATGGTATTAGGGGACAACCTATGAGAGATAATCATAATAGACCTTATAAATCTTTTTCGGATTTAATTGAAGGAAAAGATGGTAGGTTCCGTGAAAACTTACTTGGAAAACGCGTTGATTATTCAGGTCGATCAGTTATTGTTGTAGGTCCATATCTTTCATTACATCAATGTGGATTACCTCGTGAAATGGCGATAGAACTTTTTCAAGCTTTTATTATTCGTAGTCTTATTGCACAAAATCTAGTACCTAATCTTAGATCAGCTAAAACTATGATTCAAAACAAAAAACCCATTGTATGGAGAATCCTTGAACAAATAATGGAAGGACATCCTATATTATTAAATAGGGCACCAACCTTACATCGACTAGGAATACAAGCGTTTCAACCTATTTTAGTAAATGGACGAGCCATTCATTTACACCCATTAGTTTGCAGTGGTTTCAATGCGGATTTTGATGGAGACCAAATGGCGGTTCATATACCTTTATCTTTGGAAGCCCAAGCAGAAGCTCGATTACTTATGCTTTCTCGAAGAAATTTATTATCGCCAGCTACGGGCGAACCTATGACTATTCCAAGTCAAGACATGCTTCTTGGACTCTATATTTTAACAATGGAAAACTTTTGGGGTATTTATGGTAATAGATATCATCCATTTGATGCTAGTAATAAAATTAATAACAACAATTACAGAAAAAAATTTTCTTTTTTCAAAATACCATATTTTTATAGTTACAATGATGTTTCTAGAGCCCATCAACAAAAAACAATAGATTTGCATAGTTTTGTGTGGCTACAACGACGTAAAAATATTCAAATAATTACTTCTGCAATTGGAGAAGAACCTATTGAAATTCAATATAAACCTTTCGGAAATTTCTCTCAAATTTATCAGCATTATCGAATTAGAAAAAATAAAAATCGAGAACTACTTAACATTTATATTTGTACAACTGCGGGACGTATTTTATTTAACCAACAAATTAACGAAGCGCTCCACAGTACGTATGAAGCAGCTTTAAAACACGACACATTTATACGAAATATCAAAAAAAAATAATTTTTTATTTGAAGAAATGAATGAAAAAATTTGATAAATTAACGGCTTAAATTCCTTATTAATTCATGTTTATAAAAAAGAGGTTTTCTTCCATGACAGAACCAGCTGATTTGATATTTTATAATAAAGTTATGGATCGAATTAGCATAAAACAACTCATAAGCAGGTTAGTATCCCATTTTGGAATCATTTATACAACACATATTTTGGATCAATTAAAAACTTTGGGTTTTGAATATGCTACTTTAAGTGCAATTTCATTAGGTATTGATGATCTTTTAACGGCACCTTCCAAAAGCTGGCTTATTAAAGATGCCGAACAATATACAAATCTTTCAGAGAAACATCATAATTATGGAAATTTACATGCCGTAGAGAAATTACGCCAGCTTATAGAAACATGGTATGCAACAAGTGAATACTTAAAACAAGAAATGAATCCTAACTTTAGAATGACTGACCCTTCAAATCCAGTTCATATGATGTCTTTCTCGGGTGCTCGTGGAAGTATTTCACAAGTTCATCAATTAGTTGGTATGAGGGGTTTAATGTCAGATCCTCAAGGACAAATTATTGATTTACCTATTCAAAGTAATTTTCGAGAAGGATTATCTCTAACAGAATATATTATTTCTTGTTATGGAGCTCGAAAAGGAGTTGTAGATACTGCTGTACGAACTTCAGATGCTGGATATCTAACTCGCAGACTTGTTGAAGTAGTTCAACGTATTGTTGTACGTAAAATTGATTGTGGAACTATTTGTGGGATTTTGATAAGAAATTTCCAACTAAAAAAAAGCTTTTTTCATCAAAAGTTAATTGGTCGCATATTAGCAGAAAATATATATATTAATAATCGATGTTTTGCCACCCGTAATCAAGATATTGGAGATTCTTTAGCGAATATACTAACAAATTTAGAAATGAAAATGATTTCTATAAGATCTCCTTTAACATGTAAAAGTATGTTTTGGATTTGTCAATCATGCTATGGTTGGAGTCCAACAAATGGGAATTTGATAGAAATAGGAGAAGCTGTAGGCATTCTTGCAGGTCAATCCATAGGGGAACCTGGTACTCAATTAACTTTACGAACTTTTCATACCGGAGGTGTATTTACTGGTGATATTGCAGAACATGTAAGAATTCCTTTTAACGGAATTATAAAATTTGATGAAAGTTTTATTTATCCAACACGTACGCGTCATGGTCATCCGGCTTGGATCTGTCATAGTAATTTGTTTTTGAGTATTTGGAGTAGAAATAAAATACATAATATAATTATTCCACCGAGCAGCCTATTATTGGTTCAAAATAATCAATACGTAGAATCAAAACAAGTTATTGCTGAAATTCGTGCCAAGACATTACCTTTCAAAGAAAAAGTTAAAAAATATATTTATTCTAATTTAGAAGGGGAAATATATTGGAGTATGAAAGTCCGTCATGCGTCTCAATATATTCATAGTAATATTCATACTATACTTAAAACATGTCATCTATGGATCTTATCCGGAAAATCGTATAATAGAACTGATAAGTTACCTATTTCATTTTATGAAAACCAAGATAAAATTGATTCTCAAATTTTTATTACGAAAGAAAAAGTTTCTTTTTCTTTCTTAGAGGATAAAAATCAAGTAAATATTTGTATTTTAAATTCTTGGGTGTTCAGGAGAGATAAAATTTTTTTGAAATCGAAATTAACTCATGCTATATTGAATAATTTAAATAACTTGGTAAATTCTAATATCATTTTATTTGGATATAATATGGTAAAGAAGCAGAAAAATATTTTTTTACGTAAAAAATATACGATTCCTTTTATTCTTAAAATATACAAAAATGGGATTTTACAAAATAATGATGTGTTTGCCACTCTTAATGATCCTAAATACGAATTAGAAAAATCTGGAATTATAAAATATGGTACTATCAAGATTGGTCCAATCAATAAAAATCATAATTTTGTTGAAAATATCAAAACGAATTTTTTTCAACCAAGATATACAATTTTAAAAGGAGGTAATTTTTTTTTTATTCCCGAAAAAGTTTATATTTTGACTCAAAAATTATCATCGATTTTGATAAAAAATAATGAATTTATTCAAGCAGGGACATTAATTACTTCGAATATTATGAGTGATATAAATGGATTAGTTAAAATTCGAAAGGGAGTTAATAATACTTATGAGGTCAAAGTTTTACCTGGAACTATTTATTATCCAGAAAAAACATATGAAATTTCGAAACAAATAAGTATTTTAATTCCACCGGGCAAAAAATTTTTAAACAAATTTTGTTATAATCATTGGATATTTCTTCAATGGATTATGCCTTCTAAGCAACAACCCTTTGCTTTTGTACGACCTGTAATTCAATACGAAATCTCTGATGAATCCAATAAAACGAATCTTTTAAATTTATTAAAAAAGGATACAAATTTAAAAATAAAAAGTATAAATTATCTATTTTACGAAGATGGTCAACAAATCCGAGTACTAAACAAAAAATGTATTCAATTAATTCAAACGTGTTTAATCGTGCATTGGAAAAAAAAGTATTTTTTAGGAAAAGCTTATATTTCATTTTTGAAAATAAAAACAAAAAATAATTTTAGACATTTTATTCAAATTAGTCTGATAAATTCTTCATTTTTTTTAAATAGTAAAAAAAACGTATCAAAACAATATGTTTTAAAAAAAAATTATTATGAGACTTTATTTTCAACTTTTAAACAACAACTAATAAGCAAAAATAAGGGCCTTATACGTGATTCATCTAATAAAAAAAATGAAATAAAATGTTTAACTATTTTATCTCCATTTGATTTGATCAGAATATCCACAATAAATAAATCAAAAAATTTTATTATTAAGAATAGTCTCCATAATTTTATCTCAACTAAATTTTTTGATTTTTGTGAATATCAAAAAAATTGTAATCAGTTAGAAAACACTGATTCAATAAAGAAATCCTTAAGGATTTCTTTATTTGATAAATTAGGGTTCGTCGGAAATTTAAAGAATAGTAAAGAATGTTTTTATTGGATTACTAATATCAAATCAATAATTAGCAACTCTACAATAATTGAAAAATACAAAAATATTTTAAAAGAACCAAACTGGTTTTTTATTGATGAATATAAAAAAATTTATAAGTTTTTTTTTGGAATAAATATTAATAAAAATTTTATTAAATGGTGTTTACCACTATTTCCTTTATTAGGAAAAATAAACCAAAATTTAAATATTGGAAACTTTTTTTTTGAGAATTTATATATATCAAAATACTCACAAATTTATCCATCCGGTCAAATTATAGGTATTCATACAAATTATTTGGTTATACGATTGGCCAAATCATATTTAGCTACTGGGGGAGCTATTATTCATAATAATTATGGCGAATCTGTCAAAGAAGGAGATACTCTAATAACCCTTATATACGAACGACTAAAATCAGGAGATATAATTCAAGGATTACCTAAAGTAGAACAATTACTAGAAGCACGTTCTGTAAATCTAGTATCTATTAATTTAGAAACTAGTTTCGAAGAGTGGAATAGTGATATGAAAAAATTTATTGGTAATCTTTGGGGATTCTTCCTAAGCACAAAGATTAGTACAAAACAAGGACAAATAATTTTAGTTGATCAAATTCAAAAAGTATATCAATCTCAGGGTGTACATGTATCGAACAAACATATAGAAATTATTGTTAGACAAATGACTTCTAAAGTTGTTACTTTAGAAAATAGCATGATAAATATTTTTTTACCTGGTGAACTTATTGAATTTTCACGAGCACGAAGAATGAGTCGTGTATTAGAAGAAGCTATTCCTTATGAACCGGTATTATTGGGAATAACAAAATCATCTTTAAATACTCAAAGTTTTATTTCAGAAGCTAGTTTTCAGGAAACTACTCGAGTTTTGGCAAAAGCGGCTTTAAAGGGTCGAATTGATTGGTTGAAAGGTCTAAAAGAAAATATAATCCTTGGTGGAATAATACCTGCGGGGACTGGATCCTCAGAAGTTACTTGGCAAATAACTGTCGAAAAAAAAAAACAATTTTTTTTTAATAAAAATAATATTTCTTTCAATAAAAGAATGAAAAACATTTTTTTATATCAAAATAGATTTTTTATTTTTCCTGCTACGGAAACTGTCCATAACCTCTTGAAAGAGTCAATACCCCAAAATAATAGAGACATTTTTTTTATTTAGAATTCGAAATTCCAAATAAATTTGTAAATTTGATAGAATATTTTACTTACTTATTTAACGAAACCCTGAATTTCGAACATTTATACGAATATAATCTAGTAATTTTATCTATGATGGACAAAATAATTAGATGTATTTCATATATATATATATCTATTTTTGTTGATACATGAAAAATTTTTGAATGAGAAAATGAAACAAAAATCTTGGAATATTCATTTGGAAGAAATGATGGAAGCGGGTGTTCATTTCGGGCACCAAACACGTAAATGGAATCCGAAAATGGCACCTTATATTTTTACAGAACGAAGAGGTATTCATATTATAAATCTTACTCAAACCGCTCGTTTCCTATCAGAAGCGTGTGATTTAGCACTAAATGCTGCAAGTAAAGGAAAACAATTCCTAATAGTAGGGACAAAGTATCAAGCAGCTGACTTAGTAGCATCAGCTGCTTCAAGAGCCAGATGTCATTATGTAAACCAAAAATGGCTTGGAGGGATGTTAACAAATTGGTCGACTATACAAACACGTCTCAAAAAATTTCAAGATTTGGAGAATAAAAAAATAACAGGAGTATTTAATCAACTTCCGAAAAAAGAAGCGGCTGATTTAGAAAGACAATTAGATCAATTAGAAAAATATTTAGGTGGAATTAAATATATGACCACTTTACCTGATATTGTTATAATTATTGATCAACAAAAAGAATTTACAGCTATTCAAGAATGTATAACCCTAGGTATTCCAACAATTTGCTTAGTTGATACAGATTGTGATCCGGACGTAACAGATATACCAATACCTGCTAATAATGATGCTAGAGCTTCTATTAGATGGATTTTGAATAAATTAACATCAGCAATTTGCGAGGGTCGTTATAATACAATTTAACTCTTTTATAACTAATAATACTACTTTCTTCTAATAAAAAAAATCAATTGAAATGATAAATCTTATTTATTACTATTACTATTGTGTAAATAATAAATTTGTAATAGATAAATGTTAAGGAAAAAAATAAAATTTAATAAAGTTTTTTTTTATTTGTAAATTTATTTTTAGTATTTTTAGAAGGAGTCATATGCCCGATTTTGTAGGAATTTCCAGGAATAGTTTTTACGAAATATCCAATGTAGAAGTAGGTCAACATTTTTATTGGCAATTAGGAAATTTTCAAGTTCATGCTCAAGTACCTATAACTTCCTGGATCGTAGTTACTATATTATTAAGTTTAGCTATTATAGCTACTCGAAATTTACAAACTATCCCAGCTGATGCTCAAAATTTCATAGAATATGTTTTAGAGTTCATTCGAGATTTAACTAGAACCCAAATAGGAGAAGAGGAATATAGGCCTTGGGTTCCTTTTGTTGGTACTATGTTTCTATTTATTTTTGTATCAAATTGGTCAGGAGCTCTTTTTCCGTGGCGTGTTCTCGAATTACCAAATGGCGAACTAGCCGCACCTACAAATGATATTAATACTACAGTGGCATTAGCTTTACTTACCTCAGTAGCTTATTTTTATGCTGGTCTCCATAAAAAAGGTCTAAGTTATTTCGGTAAATATATACAACCAACTCCTGTCCCCTTACCAATAAATATTTTGGAAGATTTTACTAAACCTTTATCACTTAGTTTTAGACTTTTTGGAAATATATTGGCTGACGAATTAGTTGTTGCTGTTCTTATTTCCTTAGTACCTTTGGTAATTCCTATACCAATGATGTTTTTAGGATTATTTACAAGCGCTATCCAAGCTTTGATTTTTGCTACACTAGCAGCAGCATATATCGGAGAATCTATGGAGGGTCATCACTAAATAACTATAATTTAGTAAAAAATTATTTGATACCACTCTAAAATTTTGTAATCTATTAATGACATAGATTAGGATTAATAATCTATAAAAAAGTTTACAAGAATTAATTCGTTCGTTAAAATTTATTTCTAGAGAGGAATAATTGGAAATTTGAAAAAACTATAAAAAATTCTTTTTAATGATATTATCACTTTGAAAAAGAGACATTTCAGGTTATTAACCGTTTTGGACAAATCACAAAAAATTTGAATAAGCAACGAAAACTAGATTTTTATTTTTATTAAAAAATCTTTCACCAATTTTAGTTAGAGGATATTATTATGAACCCTTTAATCTCTGCCGCTTCTGTTATTGCTGCTGGACTAGCAGTGGGTCTAGCTTCTATTGGACCTGGTATTGGTCAAGGCACCGCGGCAGGTCAAGCCGTAGAAGGTATTGCGAGACAGCCTGAAGCAGAAGGTAAAATTCGAGGTACTTTACTTTTAAGTTTAGCTTTCATGGAAGCTTTAACTATCTATGGATTAGTTGTGGCTTTAGCACTTTTGTTTGCGAATCCTTTTGTTTAATAAATACTAATAGATAACAACTATTAATATTTAATAAAATCTTTCTCCTCCCCTTTACTTCCCTTTCAATTTTTGAAAGGGAAGTAAAGGGGAGGAGAAAGATTTTATTAACTTGATTTAGCCTAAAAAATTAAAAATATGTTAGAGTAAACAAAAAACTCCATAAAAATTCGATGATCTAATAATTAAAACGAGAGGACAATATGAAAAATGGGATCGATTTTGTTATTTCGCCAAAATTTTGGACTATAGCTAACGATTTTGGACTAAATACAAATCTTTTAGAAACAAATTTAATTAATTTAGGTGTAGTTTTAGGTTTATTGATTTACTTTGGAAAGGGAGTGTGTGCGGATTGAATATTCGAATAAAATAATTGGATTTATCCAATCGTACTTGAATGAAGTACGTAATCCCAACGAATTACTTAATAGGATATTAATCTGAAAGAACTATAGCATTTCGTAAAATCGGATTTCATAAGGGAAAGAATTGAAATGGTTAAGGCTTAACAATTGCTTAAAGTCCAGGCACAATTGAGATTTTCTTTATCTCACCGTTAAAACTTGGTTAAATATTTATTCGATACATAACACTCGTATCAATACAAATTCATTTAATAGATCAGAACAAAAAATAATTTAAAATTTTATCAAGTGCTAAATGGACAACCTAATTTACGAATTATAATTATTCGAAAATACGAATCTTGCTGACAATTTTGAATAATTGTGTCAAAAGAGTCATCAACGAATATTTTTTATTTCATAGAATAAAGATGACGAGCTCACCTTAGAAAAAATGAGTAGAAAGCCGAGTGAATCGAAAAATTCATGCTCGGTTTGGGAAGAGATTCAGAATAAAAAGAATCTACTTCATTAAGTAATTTACTGAAAAATCGTAAGCTTACTATTCTAAATACTATTCGCGATGCGGAGGACCGCTATAAAGAAGCCAAATATAAACTTGAACAAGCTAAAACTCGTTTACAACAAGCAAAAATCAAAGCGGATAATATTCGAATAAGTGGTTTATCCCAGATTGATAAAGAAAAGAAAGATTTGATTGATGCTGCCGATGGAGATTCAAAAAGATTAGAGGATTCAAAAAATGCTACGATTCGTTTCGAAAAACAAAGAGCTATAGAGCAAGTTCGACAACAAGTTTCGCGGTTAGCGCTTGAACGGGCTCTAGAAACATTAAAAAATCGTTTAAATAGTGAATTACATTTACGTATGATCGATCACAATATTGGCCTATTAAGGGCCATGGAAAGTACAATTAAGTAACTTTCATTGGTTTTATCTTTCGAAAAATAATTAATAAAAGCTAATGGTAAATATTCGACCCGATGAAATTAGCAGTGTTATCCGTACACAAATTGAACAATATAATCAAGAAGTTAAAATTGTTAATATTGGAACCGTACTTCAAGTAGGAGACGGTATTGCTCGTATCTATGGGCTCGATAAAGTAATGGCTGGTGAATTAGTGGAATTTGAAGATAATACTGTAGGTATTGCTTTGAATCTCGAATCAAACAATGTTGGAGTCGTTCTAATGGGTGATGGGCTAGCAATACAAGAAGGAAGCTCGGTTAAAGCAACAGGTCAAATTGCTCAAATACCCGTTAGTGAATCTTATTTAGGTCGAGTTGTAAATGCTTTAGCTCAACCTATTGATGGAAAAGGCAAAATTTCAGCTTCTGAATCTAGATTAATTGAATCCCCCGCCCCTGGTATTATTTCTAGACGTTCGGTTTATGAACCAATGCAAACGGGGCTTATTGCGATTGATTCAATGATTCCAATCGGACGCGGCCAAAGGGAATTAATTATTGGAGATAGACAAACGGGTAAAACAGCAGTAGCGACCGATACTATTTTAAATCAAAAAGGTCAGAATGTAGTATGTGTTTATGTTGCTATTGGTCAAAAAGCATCTTCCGTAGCACAAGTAGTAAACACCTTTGAGGAACGTGGTGCTATGGAGTACACAATTGTCGTTGCAGAAAATGCAAATTCTCCTGCAACTTTACAATATCTTGCTCCTTATACAGGAGCGGCACTTGCTGAATACTTTATGTATCGTAAACAACATACTCTTATTGTTTATGATGATCTCTCAAAACAAGCGCAAGCTTATAGACAAATGTCTCTTTTACTAAGAAGACCACCCGGTCGAGAAGCTTATCCAGGGGATGTTTTTTATTTACATTCTCGTCTTTTAGAGAGAGCAGCAAAATTAAGTTCTAAATTGGGTGAAGGTAGTATGACCGCCTTACCTATTGTCGAAACTCAGGCAGGTGATGTTTCAGCTTATATTCCTACGAATGTTATTTCCATTACAGATGGACAAATATTTTTATCGGCTGATTTATTTAATGCTGGAATTCGACCAGCAATTAATGTAGGTATTTCCGTATCTAGGGTTGGTTCCGCTGCACAAATTAAAGCTATGAAACAAGTTGCTGGTAAATTAAAATTAGAACTTGCTCAATTTGCAGAGTTAGAAGCTTTTGCACAATTTGCTTCAGATCTTGATAAAGCAACTCAGAATCAATTAGCGAGAGGTCAAAGATTACGTGAATTACTGAAACAATCCCAATCAGCACCACTTAGTGTAGAAGAACAAGTAGCAACTATTTATACGGGAGTCAATGGTTATTTAGATGTACTAAAAATAGAACAAGTAAAAAAATTCCTTCTTCAATTACGTGAATATCTAACAACTAACAAACCACAATTTATCGAAATTATTCGTTCTACTAAAGTTTTCACAGAACAAGCAGAAAATCTTTTAAAAGAAGCTATTAAAGAACATATAGAACTTTTCTTATTTCAAGAAGGGAAATAAAATATATTCATTTTTTTATAATAATTTATCTACTTAGGTATGAAAGAAAAAATGAAAAGATTGAGCTACGCCCAATAGGATTCGAACCTATACTGGAGGTTTAGAAGACCTCTATCCTATCCTTTAGACGATGGACGTTATTATAATTAAAAGCATAGGAAAATATTAGTTGGTATCTTTTCTATGCTTTTAATTTTTGGATATTAAAAAAGCGGGTAGCGGGAATCGAACCCGCATCATTAGCTTGGAAGGCTAAGGGTTATAGTCGACATCTCATTTTGTGAGAGACATCTCTATTTCAGAACCGAACGTGGGAATTTATCTCCATTCGGCTCCTTTATAAATATAGAAAGAGGATATACCCGTATATATATGAATTTATGAAAATTTTCATTTCAAGTCTTATTATTGGGTAACCAAAATATATTTATAACATCTATGTTAGTTTATTCTCTAACTGATTCACCATTGCGGGTGATAAATACTTTATTAGATGATCCTCTCAAAAAGAAAAGATTTCGGTAAAGAAACTATTGAAATACTTTTTGATTACTTCGTTTTTCATTTCTTATTAATTTATATCTTTTGGAAAACTTTTTTCGCCGAGTAATTAGAGAAAAAATGCTGATATCTTTAGCAAACTAAAGAAAATTAATTTATAACTATACTAGCACCAATTTTTTATTTTTTTTCATAATTGGTTATTTAGTTACGGTGAAATTTTTATTTTTGAATTTCTTTCCATGGATTTTTTGATTGAAAATATTAGCTTCTTCAATAATTCTGCAATTATTGATGGAATAGCGCCTCTCCGTTATTGCAAAAAATAGAAAAGATTTGAACTTTTTTAGAAATGAAATTAAAAAAACATACAAAGGAACTCTCGATCCTTTAATTAAAAAAAAAACGAATCGCACTTTTACCACTAAACTATACCCGCTACAAAAAAATAATAACATATTTATCTATTTTTTATCATTATAAAATCCATCCCCGAAATTGGATCTCTCGCAATAGAATTGTATTTCATTTTCGGAGATGGAAAAAATGGAATTATAAATTTCCTTTACGAGCTGCTAGTAAAGCAATAACTAACGGACCTGATGCAACGATTAAAGCAAGAACAATAAGTTGTGCAATAACTTCTAAATTCATTCTGATTTCACTTTTCCTTTTTATAAATCTAAAAAATTTTACTCGAAAAGCTATAGCGATATTAAATTTAAATCGATACAATATTAACGAGTTCGTATTTTTTATTAAAAATTAAGTAAAGATTAAACGAAACAAAAATTCTAAAAATTAGAATTTGGTTAATAATCATATTAAATATATATATATTTTTTCTCGTTCCCAAATAATTAGAGAGAATAATAAATTAATGACTTTTATCTCAGACAATCAAATCATTGTAATTCTTTTAAGTGCTTTTGTAACAGGTATTTTAGCCCTAAGATTAGGTAAAGAACTATATCAATAATGTTTATTCTAATCTTTGAATATGCTCAATCCATATTATGAATTGAGCATATTCAAAGATTAGAACAAACATTATTTTAAAGATATTTATCGATAATATTTCATAATTTTTTAAATTATATTGTAAGTATATGACACCGTATGTATGATATATGAACAATTGCAAATGGAACATAATATCAATATAATAATATATTATGTTTTATTCGATAATAGTTGCATATTGTTTTTAAAAAACTTTTTTAATTCGGAGAGATGGCCGAGTGGACGAAAGCGGCAGATTGCTAATCCGTTGTATGAATTATTCGTACCGAGGGTTCGAATCCCTCTCTCTCCGTTTATGGATGAAGAAAAAAATCCAAATAAATATTTTTTCTATTCCTTACGCCCAGGATTACGTCCTGGATCATTAGACAAAAATCCAAAAACGAAGAGAGAAACGAAAAATATAACTACTGTATAAACAAATAGCTTAAGGGTAAGCATGATATAATCTCCGAAATCGTTACTAGAAATGAAATAGAATAAAATTACAAATTTTATGAAATATTTTTTCTTAATTTCGAAAAAGAAAAAAGGAGTTGAACCCCCATTAACCTAAATTATTAGATTAAAACAATTTTTGAAACTGTCACAATCAAATACTCTCCCATTTCTCTAATTAGTTGAACGAAATATTTAGAAAAAATTTCTAGATTAATAATTTTGTAGAAAATTATTAATCTAGAATTATTAGAACTTATCGAAAACTTACAGAAGCCTGCCAAACAAAAGCTAAGAGAAAAAAGAACAATGGTATTATTGGCATAACATCTACGATTGGATCAAAAATAGCATAAGCTTCAGGTAATTTACTAAAAATAAAAAAACCATTTAAATGAGACCAATTCTCTAAATAAATATTAAACATAATTAAAAATTGAATTCCCTATATTATTATTATTATTATTATTATTATTATATAAAGTAAAATAGAAGAAGATAAAAGAACATATCAAAGTAACAAAAACTACTAGGTACATCTTACTACAAGTTCCTTCAGCTTCAAAGTGGTTACAATTTTTTCAATTGACTTATTATATTGATTGGATATAATTATTCACAGATAAAAAAAATAGTGTTTTATTTTAGATATCTATAGAAAATATAACTAAGTCAGTGGGGCGTAGCCAAGCGGTAAGGCAGCGGGTTTTGATCCCGTCATTCGGAGGTTCGAATCCTTTCGTCCCAGAAGTTCTTTCTAAAAAATTTGCCGATACAAAAAACAATTATTTGATATTATATAAATATATAATATCAAATAATTGTTTTTTGTATCGGCAATGATTCATACGTTTTGGAATGATGTTTTGGAATGAAAAATAGATTATTGAAAATAAAGAGATTTTTATTTATGAAATTAGCTTATTGGATGTATGCGGGGCCTGCCCATATTGGAACTTTAAGAGTTGCTAGTTCTTTCAAGAATGTACACGCTATTATGCATGCTCCTTTAGGAGATGACTATTTTAATGTTATGCGTTCTATGCTAGAACGAGAGAGAGATTTCACTCCCGTCACTGCTAGTATTGTTGATCGTCACGTATTAGCTCGGGGATCTCAAGAAAAAGTAGTAGATAATATTTCTAGAAAAGATAAACAAGAACGCCCCAATTTAATTGTATTAACACCAACATGTACTTCCAGTATTTTACAAGAAGACTTGCAAAATTTTGTCGATAGAGTTTCTATAATTTCAGATTCTGATGTAATACTTGCAGATGTTAATCATTATCGAGTTAATGAACTTCAAGCTGCTGATAGAACATTGGAACAAGTTGTACGTTATTATTTGAGCAAAGCTCGTCGACAAGGGAATTTGAATTTATCTTTAACAGATAAACCATCTGTAAATATAATTGGTATTTTTACGTTAGGTTTTCATAATCAACATGATTGTCGTGAACTGAAACGTTTATTAAAAGATTTAGGTATTGAAATAAATCAAATAATACCAGAAGGGGGTTTTGTAGAAAATATTTCTCAATTACCAAAAGCTTGGTTTAATTTAGTACCTTATCGCGAAGTCGGGTTAATGACAGCAAAATATTTGGAAAAAGAATTTGGAATGTCTTATATATCAACAACTCCAATGGGAGTTGTCGATATAGCTAATTGTATTCGGCAGATACAAGAACGAATTAATAATATCTTGTCTCCTATTTTATTAAATTATGAACCATATATTGACGAACAAACTAAATTTATTTCTCAAGCTGCTTGGTTCTCGAGATCTATAGATTGTCAAAATTTAACGGGTAAAAAAGCGGTAGTTTTTGGTGATGCAACCCACGCAGCTTCTATTACTAAGATACTTGCTTGCGAAATGGGTATTCGTGTAAGTTGTGCAGGTACTTATTGTAAACATGATGAGGAATGGTTCAAAGAACAAGTTCAAAATTTTTGCGATGAGATACTTATAACTGATGATCATACAAAAGTTGGGGACATGATTGCGAGGATAGAACCTTCAGCAATTTTTGGGACCCAAATGGAACGACATATTGGTAAACGTCTCGATATTCCCTGTGGAGTTATTTCTTCACCAGTTCATATCCAAAATTTTACTTTGGGTTATCGACCTTTTCTGGGTTATGAAGGTACCAATCAAATTGCAGATCTAGTTTATAATTCCTTTACTTTAGGAATGGAAGATCATCTTTTAGAAATTTTTGGTGGTCATGATACTAAAGAAGTAATAACTAAATCTTTATCTACAGATACAGATTTAACCTGGAATTCTGAGAGTCAGCTAGAGTTAAATAAAATTCCAGGTTTTGTTAGAGGGAAAATAAAAAGAAATACTGAAAAATTTGCCCGACAAACTGGAATTACTAAAATTACTGTAGAAACTATGTATGCTGCTAAAGAAGCACTAAATGCTTAGACAAATTATTTCAACTAACTCACATAATTTATCAAAAAACAATTCAAATTATAAGTATTTAATTCAAATTATAAGTATTTATTGTATATTTGTATCCCTAATTTCATGATTAAAGTAAATTCAAGATGTGTTTTATTGAATTTTTATATTAACAATACTTGTCAAAAAATTCAATACCTAAATATTTAAACAGATATAATTTATGAATCCTCTTCATTTTATACAATTTTTTTTTTACTATCCATGTGTATACTGTTTTTTATACCTATATTTAGTTATTTTTATACCAAAAATAAATACGATAGATATAATTAATAAAATTTTTCAATTTATATCGAAATTAATCATTCACGAAGATAATAATTTATAATTAAATTTAATATCAAAAATTTTGATTCATACTTGAAAGTATACCTTCGTAATACTCCATTATAGTAAAAATTTCACAATAAAATTTGATAATCTATTATATATATATATATAATAGATTATCATGCTGATCTTTTGGATTGACAAAATTAATTAGCATATATATAATTATTTACATTGTTTACCGATCGTATTATTATTATTATTATTATAGTTCACTCGAATTTAATTGAATACTGAGGGTTGCTAACTCAATGGTAGAGTACTCGGCTTTTAAGTGCGACTTGGTTTTTTTCACATTCGAATGAAACATTATAATCATCTAAACCTTTGGTAAAGTTTGTAATACTACGACTAATCCGAAAAGGAAACTTTTCAGAGAAAATAGCATGTCGTTTATTTTTTTAGTTAACTTAAGTTAATGGATAAAGCTAAATCGTTTGAATCATAGGTAAAGCAAGAACCAGCTTCTGTTTCATAATCATATATTGAAACATTTTTTTTCGTAATCAAACTAATTAAGTTGTTAGAAGCTTTTTTATACAACCAATACGGAAGAAAAAAATTCTATTTATAAATATTAGGATTTTGTACCAATAATGAATCCTAAATACTTAAACTAATGTGTATAAATTACCTGTGTGCTGACTAAAATTAAACTTATTATTTAAGTCAGGAGAATGACCTTTTTTTGGATTAAATCAGAAAAATTTAATTCTAAATAGATTGTATCATGTATTGTATTTATTATTCCCTACCTTTACAAAATACAAAAGATTTTTTATATGGGTATTCTAGTTAGTACTTTTTCTATTATTAGAGAGCTCAAAAAAATTAAAAGAAATAGTCTTTGGCAGCATCGCTTCTTATACCCACTTTTTTTTCAAGACGATTTTTATGGAATTGCATATAATCGTTTTTTTATCGAGTTCGGGTATCGAAAAAATAAAAATTATTGTTTTAATAATGAATTCAATTTTTTAACAGTAAAACGTTTTATTAAAAAATCACGTCAATCTCAATTTTTATGGATTGTTTCAGATCAATTTATCAATAAATTTCAAATTATTCAAGAAATTCTAGTAATTTTTTTTAATTTTATTTTTACGATTCAATCAGAATCTTTTACGGAAAATACAAATGAATGGAATAGTAACCAATCTGTTCATTCTATATTTTCTTTTATGGAAAATAAAATTTATAATTCTACTATTTGCTTAGATATTACAATACCTTATTCCTTTCATCCAGAAATTTTGATTAGAACTTTTCGTCGAGATATTACAGATATTTCATTTATACATTTTCTAAGACTTTTGATTCATCAAAATGAAATTATCGTTGGTTTGAATCCACATTTTTATTTGAAAAAAAGTCAATTTTATAATTTATTATGGAATTTTCATATACGTAAATTTGAATATTCTTTGCTTTATATATGGAAACAAATTTATAATTTTCAATCTATTTTATTTTGGTTTTTCATAAATAAAACTAATTTTGTTCAAAAAATAAAAAATATATCGAAACAATTAGATTTTGTAACTATGCAAAATATTATTCAAAAAAATTACTCGTTTAATTATGTAAGATATCAGAATAATTTAGTTGTAGCTACAAATGGGAATTTTAACTTATTCATTCAAAATTGGAATATATATTTTTTCAGTTCTTGGGAAAAATTTTTTCATTTATGGTTGGAACCTCATAGAATCTTTGTCAAAGATTTATCAGAAAATCCTGTTTGTTTCTTAGGTTATGTTTTTTATACCAAAAGTAAATCTACTGTTATTGAAAATAAATTCGTAAATGATTCAATTAATACAAATTTAATTACAAAAGAATTTTGTAGTATTATTCCCATTGTACCTCTAATTCGATTATTAGCTAAAGAACGATTTTGTGACACTTTTGGACGCCCTATTTGTCGGTTATCTTGGACAACGTTGACAGATCATGAAATTTTTCGGCGATTTGATGAAATAGTAAAAAATCTTTTTTGTTATTATAGTGGGTGCATAAAAAAAAAAGGTTTATACCAATTACAATATATTCTTCGATTTTCCTGTGCTAAAACTTTGGCATGTAAACATAAAAGTACTATACGTACAGTGTGGAAAAAATATGGTTCAAATTTTCTTACAAATTCCGTTTTTTTAAAAAAAACACAATTAACCTCTTGGCGTACTTATGAAAAAAAGATTTGGTATTTCAATATTATTCAAATAAATTATTTAGCTAATTTTTCACAAAAATTAAAGAATGTTAATAGAGAAAGGATTCATAGGGATAAATAAAATACATGAAGAAAGCCGTATGCAATAAAAGTTGCAAGTACGGTTTGGGAAGAGATATTTTTTTTTATTAATGATAGAAAAAATTAGTCTACTTCATCCGACTAGTTCCGGGTTCGATCCCCGGGCAACCCAAATAAAAAATTATAGTAAATAATTCAATAAAAATTTTTATTAGATATTACAATATTTGGTTGACATAGTAATAGAATATGTGTAATACTATAAATTAACAAGTTAGATGCTTGGGAACTTTCATATTACTTTAAAAACCAAGTTTTACCATGACTGCAACTTTAGAAAGACGCGAAAGCGCAAGCCTTTGGGGTCGTTTTTGTGATTGGATTACTAGCACCGAAAATCGTTTATATATTGGATGGTTCGGTGTATTGATGATTCCTACCTTATTAACAGCAACTTCTGTATTTATTATTGCTTTTATTGCAGCTCCTCCAGTAGATATTGATGGTATCCGTGAACCTGTTTCTGGGTCTCTTTTGTATGGAAATAATATCATTTCTGGTGCTATTATCCCGACCTCTGCAGCTATTGGTTTACATTTTTATCCTATTTGGGAAGCTGCTTCCGTAGATGAATGGTTATACAATGGTGGTCCTTACGAACTTATCGTTCTTCATTTTTTACTTGGTGTAGCTTGCTACATGGGCCGTGAATGGGAACTTAGTTTTCGTTTAGGTATGCGTCCTTGGATCGCTGTTGCATACTCAGCTCCTGTTGCTGCTGCTACCGCAGTTTTCTTGATTTATCCAATTGGTCAAGGAAGCTTCTCTGACGGTATGCCTTTAGGTATTTCCGGTACTTTCAATTTCATGATTGTATTCCAAGCTGAACATAACATCCTTATGCATCCATTTCACATGTTGGGTGTTGCTGGTGTATTCGGCGGCTCCCTATTCAGTGCTATGCATGGTTCCTTGGTAACTTCTAGTTTGATCCGAGAAACTACTGAAAATGAATCTGCTAATGCAGGTTACAAATTTGGTCAAGAAGAAGAAACTTACAATATTGTGGCTGCTCATGGTTATTTTGGTCGATTAATCTTCCAATATGCTAGCTTCAACAATTCTCGTTCATTACATTTCTTATTAGCTGCTTGGCCTGTAGTAGGTATTTGGTTCACTGCTTTGGGTATTAGCACCATGGCTTTTAACTTAAATGGGTTTAATTTTAACCAATCTGTGGTTGATAGTCAAGGTCGTGTTATTAACACTTGGGCTGATATTATTAATCGTGCTAACCTTGGTATGGAAGTTATGCATGAACGTAATGCTCATAATTTCCCTCTAGATCTAGCTGCTATTGAAGCTCCTGTTACTAATGGTTAATACTTAAGAGTATTTATTCCGACTTAATAAATTACAAAAAAGAAAAAAGAAGGAAAAAACTAAAGATACTGACCCTTAAGATTTAAAAGAATCTTAAGGGTCAGTTTTTAAAAATTTTACGGAAAAATTGAAAAAGAAAACAGGGCGGACGTGGCCAAGTGGATTAAGGCAGTGGATTGTGGATCCTCCATGCGCGGGTTCAATTCCCGTCGTTCGCCTAAAAAAAAACTAAAATTTTTTCTTGCTTGACTCGAGCTTATTTTTATGTCACGATAAAAGGGGGGAAACACAAGGAGTAACAATATCTGATCTCAAATATTAAAAATTTCTTAAAATGTTTTTAATATAATATATGTAACGATAATTTTTGAGATTTCTCTGTAATATTTTAGAAAACAAAAATTATTTGTTTGGAATTTCAATAAAGAAATATATTTATTAGTAAAGTCTTATGTAACTGTTGCAAAACAATGAAACAAAAATTACCAGAAAAAAACTCTTCATATAGAAACTCATATTTGGGTGAAATACGAAAAACTAAAATTTTATCAAAATCATCGTGGGAAAAATACAGTTTAATCGGGTTGTTAATTGCAAAATTTTTGAGAAAGAAAAAACTTATTAATTCATTTGATTTTCAAATAATTAGTATATCACGCGATTTAAAAAAAAATAAAAATTTAATATTGAATACTTTAATGTTATTTGCATTACCTTTTTTCACTTTTATATATTGTTCCACTAGTACAAATGTTGTTGAACGGAATAATTTTAATTTGACAAAGATTCAAAAACAAGATTATTCTAACTATATTGGTACATATAAAAATTCTTTCAGAAGTTTAAATAAATTTAATATTTTATTACACAGTGCTTTAGAGGAAAAAGATTTATCTAAAAATGATTCTATTTTCACTATTATTCCGGTTCACGGAAAAAAAGAAGAGGTAGTTCCTCAAAATTTAAAAAATTCTTTTTTAATAGATGAATCTAAAAAAAATGTTGCTTCTAATAAAATTTTGAAACATATATTTAGAAATTTTCCTTTAAAAAATAATATTGAATCAGATAATATTGGAATAAATTTGTGGAAATTTAAAAAATATAATTCAAAGTTAAAATTTTTGTTAAATTATTTTCTCCTATCTGATCTTACGCATAATATGAGTTACCAAAATTACTCTATGAATAGAAAAATTGAATATGAATTGAAAGAAAAATGGAACCAATCATTCTTAAAATTTTCTTATTTATTATCAATTTTCCCTAAATCGAAAAATTTTCTTTCATTTTTGAATTGTATGGAATTAGAAAAAGAATTAATAAGAAAAAATACGAAATTAAATTTATTAATAGAAAAATTCAATAAAATTGAAAATCAAAAGATTCTTAATAGTTCATTATTACTATTGGACCAAGATAATAATAATAATAATAATAATAATAATAATAATAATAATAATAATAATAATAATAATAATAATAATAATAATAGGGATAGGGATAAAAAAAAATCTTTAAATTTTTATATATTTATAAAAAAAAATTATCATAAATACTTAAATCAATTGTTATTGTTGAAAAACTCATATTTTAAAAAATATTTAGTTTGTGATTCAAGGGAGATATACGAAAAAAATATAATTGATGAAGATTTTAAATATTGGGGAAAAATTGTAAAAAAAAGTTTTATTTATAATATTCAAAACATAAAATATAAGAAACGAAGTTTGCAAGTTTATAAACAACTTTATAAAATAAATAATCCATCAAATATTTTTTATTTTTTAAAAAGATCTATTCCAGTTTTTTTTCAGATAGAAATGAAATCACCCAAATTTTTGAAGATTTTTTTTCAAAATTCTAATTCAAAAAAAATTAATGAAATTTGGAATTCATTACAATTTTTTTTGAATACTTATAGTTTTGATATTGAACAAAATAATTTATTTAACAAATCTAATCAAGCTATAAATAAAAAATTGATCACAAATTTTGAATTTTCTCAAAAGAAAGATATAAACAATTTAATTGCCTTTCTATTCATGACTGTGACAAGTGATGAGATTATCATAAATTTATTAAGTGAATCTATTAGAAATAATAAATCATTTTTGACTTCAAATTATAAATTAATTTTTGCTAATTATTTGGCAAATTTTCAATCAAATTATAATAAACAATTTTTATATCATTGGAAAAAAATCGATGTTGAGAATAATAATAATAGGATCATATATTCGCAATTTTTCAAATATTGTTTAAAATATAATAAATTTAATTCAGTTTTTGAAATAGAATATTTATTTCCTAAAAAAAAAATATCTCGATTTGCTCAATTACGAATAAATAATGTTTCATTGTCAAAAACATTAGAGAATTCGAATGAAACAAAATTTTTATATTTCTATGATTTTTCGAAGAAATTATTAAAACAGAATAATTTCTATCTCCAAACTAATTTAAATAAATTTTTTTTTAAACAAAAAATAAATAAAATTGAAACTATATTTCATTTTGAATTTTTTAGAGAAAATTTATTTGTAGAAAATGATTCAAAAAATATTGTTAATAATATCTTACCATATATAAGTAATACGAAAATTAAAAGTTATTACAATAAATTACGTTCAAAATCTTTGATCAGAAGTGAAAAAATAAACTTTGGAATATTTCAATCAATAAATAAATTTTTCTTATATTCAAAATCAAAATATTTTAAATTGACAAACTTCAAGTACAAAATTGCAAACAAAACACTAAGAAATATAAATGAATTATATAACTATAATCAAATTGAAAAATTTAATTTTTTTGCTAGATTTATTTCATTTAAATTTTCTAATTATATTTCATGGTTTTTTACTTCAGAATGGTGGAAATATAATATTCATGTATTAGTAGATACTTTGGGACAAAATTTTTTAATAATTAATTCTTCTTTCGAATACTTTATTGATAATAATATTAAACTTATACGACAAAATTTAATGGGTTTATGGGAAAAAAAAAATTTATCTAATTTGAACTTAAAATGGAATTCACGTCTTTTTTATTGTAAAGAAGAAATTATATTAAATTTATGGTCAGATTTACAATTAATAAATAATTGGAATAATTTCAATTGGATCATTTTTAGTTTGATTGCTTTTCTTCCTTTATTTTATCAAAATTGGTTTTCAATTTTTATAGGTTCCGATTCTATTTCTTTATGGAAATATCTCGAAACTATAAAATATTTAACAGATACTTCACGAGCATCTTATTTTACTAAATTATCGCATTATTATAAAACGAATTTAAATAAAACGGAAAATTTAATAATTAATTTTTTCCCTAATTCGAAGCATTACATAAGAAATATCCGATTTTATTTATTAACAAAAAAAAGTTTGAGTAAATGGTTAATAAATAATAAAAGTTTAGATCTTTCTCGTAGAAAACGAAACTTATTGGTTCAGTCTCTAATTACAAATACAAGAATAAAAAAATATGGGTTTCAAAACTACCCTAAAGTGAAATTAAATAATAAATTATTTGGTTATCGTGGAAACTCCCAACAGGGACTTTCATATCTTCGATATTTAGTTGGGAGCTTCAAAAAAAAATGGGTTAATAACTCATTGCATATAGCAGATAAATGGATCTTTTTTGCATATCTACAAAAAATTATTTCTTCACAAATATTACAACAAGCCAATAAATTTAATCCGATATTTCGGAAAATACCAATACCTCTTCAATTAGGACTATCTTGTTCAAAAGGGGTTTTATTGATAGGTCCTATAGAAACTGGACGTTCGTATCTAATTAAAAATTTAGTAGCTGATTCTTATATTCCATTATTAGGAATATCTATAAACAAACTTTTATATAATAAACCCGATATTGTAACGGAAAGTTGGATGAATATTTTAATAGAAAGTTTGCGTAGATTAAACCTTACATTAGATCTGGCAAAAGGAATGTCACCCTGTATAATATGGATACGAAATATACATCAATTAGATGTTAATCGTTTAACACAGAATATTGAATCGGATCCTACTTTTTTACTTGGTATTTTATTAAAACATTTTCAGACTTTTTCTGTAGAAACTCGAATAGAAAATAATATAATTATGATTGGTTCAACCCATGTTCCAAAAAAAATGGATCCGTCTTTAATTTCTCCGGATCGATTGGACAGAATAATAAATATCCGATTATTTGATACTTATCAGCGTAAGAATTTATTTCCTATTTTATTAAATAAAAGTAATCTTCAATTAAAAAAAAATATATTATATTTTAATTATTTCGAATCGAGGACTATGGGATATAATATACGAGATTTAGCAGCACTTACCAATGAAATTTCATTGATAAGTCTCACGAAAAATAAATTATTTGTTTATGATAGTACTATAAAATTAGCTTTTCATAGACAAGTTCTTGGATTTACACATACAAATAATAAACCCGATTTTCAACATAATTTAAAAACCTTACTTTATAAGATAGGTAGAGCTGTTATACAAAATATTTTAATTGAAAGTTCCGCTACGGATCCTTTAAATATTAGTAATTATTTATGGAAAAAAAAATTTTATTATTTATCTAAATGGTATTCGGAACCTTCTATTAATGAATCAATCATAAAAGAATCCACAATTCTGGTTCATGTTTTAAGTTGCTTAGCTGGAATAGCTGCTAGAGATTCTTGGTTTTTATTAGAAAAAGACTCTGATGCTTCGATGTCTCTTGATAAATCAGTTGAAAATGATTTAGAATTAGCTTTTAGTATTTTAGAAACTTTTTCCATTGATTTTTCTTGGTTAGAAACATGCGAAACTCAGGTACTTAATTATAAACAGAAAATAAATTCGTTTCTAACAATAAATTTTCTGAGTATTATGCATAACGGAATGTTCGCTATAGCAAATAAAAAAATAATAAATACTCATAATGATTCTCCAAATAAATTTATTAAGAAAAAGAATTGTGAATTCAAAAAAACTGTTTGGTCACCTAGATTTTGGCGATTGAGTTTTTTGCGTAGTCACTTATTTGATTGGATAAAAAGACCGCATGATTTTGAATTTTCACAGAAAAATGATTTTGAAAGAAAAAACCATTACGATCAATTTCTTGGTAACAAAAAACAACTTTTTTATGAAAGAATTCTACCTAGAGTAAGGAAAAGAAATGTAGAAGAATTAGAATCTCAATTTGAAGAAATTTTATTAGAAGAACAATTTGAAATACTAGGATTTTTTTGTTCATCACCACAGTATCAAATGGAATATCAATTAAATAATAAACCACGATTATTTATTGGGAAACGTATTCTTTGGGATCCTTTAGGTTCACTATTACAATTCCGTCACTTTATTTTTTCACGCCGGGAGTTTTTTCTGGATGAAGAAATGTTGAGGAGACTTTATATAACTTATGGGGTTCGAAGGGAAAGAGAACGATCGCTTTCAACTCACAGAATTAAAAAGTTTTTTATTTATCGTGGATATAATAAAGATTTAATAAATAAATTATCTATTCGTTGGTGGAGTCAGTCGTCTATTGATCAAAAGCAAAATATCGATACAATAAAACGAATTGAAAAAATAGGGATTCGGTTAAAACGTCCCCAAATTTTTACTCCCGTTTATCTGTATCAACGCTGGTTAATTGAAAATATACCAGAAAAGTTTTCTCGTTTTGAATTGCTAACTCATCAAGATAGGTGGATCAAAATCAATAATTTATTGTTGAATGATTCTTTTACTTACACCATTCTTTTAGAAAGTTATCAATATTTATTCGAATTTTTCTTATCGAATAAAAAATTATTAACTCAAATGACTAAAACTTTATTGACGAAAAAATGGATTTTCCAAAATGAAATTGGAGAGATCATTCATAATCGAAAAAAATACTGAATTTTTTGGGATAAAAGGAGATAAAATAAATAAATAAATAAATAAATAAATAAATGTACAGAATCATTTTTTCCAAGTGCTAAATTAAAAAAATTGAAGCAATAATTTTTGTATCATTTTATTATAATTGAAATAACAATACAATAAAGATAGAAAAGCGTCGGGATTGACGGGACTCGAACCCGCAACTTCCGTCTTGACAGGGCGGTACTCTAACCGATTGAACTACAATCCCATTTTCTTTATTTCATTGATAATATAATTATTGCTTCAATACAAAGACGATATTTGGATACAAAAAATAAATCAATCATTCTTTTTATATTGATTTTTGTTATTATAATATTCTTTAAATTGGTTCATTAAAAAATTAAGAACAAGATTAATCTTGGGTCGAGCTGGATTTGAACCAGCGTAGGCATTGCCAGCGGATTTACAGTCCGTCCCCATTAACCACTCGAGCATCGACCCAGATAGAAAAAATGTTATTTCTATCCGAAATTTCAAAGAATACTTAATATTATTAACTATTCAAAGAATTTTTTCCATTACCCCCAGGGGAATTCGAATCCCCGTCGCCTCCTTGAAAGAGAGATGTCCTGGGCCACTAGACGATGGGGGCTTAATTTCTTAATATTATCTTACTTAATTTACTACTTACTGTCAATAGAATCTTCATAATAAAAACTAAAAAATTGTAATTATTCTGTTTATAAAGCAATATTATTAATATTTATTATTTTTTTGAACATCAAAATTAAAAACTTAATATTGCTCAATATTTTTCGATAGGAGTAATTTATATGGGTATTCTTGTTGATAAAGTATGCAAATCATTAGGTGAGTCAAAAATTCTGGATCGTGTAAGTTTTTATGTACCAGAATTTTCTTTAACAGCTCTTTTAGGACCTTCTGGTTCTGGGAAATCAAGTTTATTACGAATTATTGCAGGCCTTGATAATTGTGATCAAGGAAACATATGGCTCCACGGTATAGATATGACAAATGTTTCTATACAATATAGAAAAATAAGCTTTGTTTTTCAACATTATGCACTTTTCAAACATATGACTGTTTATGAGAATATATCATTTGGGCTTAAATTACGAGGATTTTCCTACCCAAAAATAAAAAATAAAGTAAATGATTTATTAAATTGTTTACGAATTGCAGATATTTCTTTTGAATATCCATTGCAACTTTCTGGTGGGCAAAAACAACGTGTTGCGCTTGCTAGAAGTTTGGCAATTCAACCAGATTTTCTTTTGTTAGATGAACCTTTTGGTGCGTTAGATGGAGAGTTACGTAGACATTTAAGAAAATGGTTAAAACAATATTTGCAAGATAACAAAATAACTACAATTATGGTTACACATGATCAAGTAGAAGCAGTTTCAATGGCTGACGAAATAATCATTTTACGACAGGGTCGTCTTTTGCAACAGGGAAAACCTAAAAAACTCTATGATCAACCAATCAATCATTTTGTTGGTATTTTTTTGGGATCATTTATTGAAATTCCTAACTTGAATGAGTCAATTGGCTTAGAGAAAAGATCAATAGATTTTAAAAATTTAGCTTCTGATCCAATATGGATAAACATATTTGCTAATCGATCAATATATAAATATCGGTTTTTTCTACGACCCTACGAGTTTAGCATAAAGTCCACAAAGATTGACTCAAATTTAACACCTGTTCAAATTAAAACAATTGTTTATAAAAAAACCTTTATTCAACTCAATCTTTTTGTAACCTCTTTTTTATGGAATCTGACAATTCCAGTAGGTTATCAAGCTTTTCAAGATTTACATCTTGAATCTTTGATACAAAAACTTTATATAAAACCTAGAATTCAAGTTTTTTTACGGGCTTATCCTACTTTACTGAATTAAGAAAATATTATGAATCAATAGAATAATTGCCATTTTTCTATGAATATATACGAACTAAATTAATTTTAAAAACTAAATTATTAATAACAATCTAAACTAAAACTATTTCTTCGATTTAAGTTGACAATTTTACAATTTTCGAGATATATATATATATATATATATATATATATATATATATCTCGAAACAATATTATTAGAATAATCTTTCTATTTCAATATTTCAATATTGCCCTTTTAACTCAGTGGTAGAGTAACGCCATGGTAAGGCGTAAGTCATCAGTTCGAGTCTGATAAAGGGCTTCTTTTGAACACGAAATTTGTATATATACAAATAGTATTTATAATACAATTGAACTAATTCTATATTATAAAGTTAGTAAACTTAAGCCGTAATTTGTTTTTCAAATTTGCTATTCTAATATTGTAATTTACTATATTATTGAAAATATAATAGTTCACAATTTATTAAATAATTTTCCATTCATTAGAATATTTTTTATTCTACGAAATTTCAATCAATAAAAAATTTACAACTTTTGATTTTGTATTTATCGTGATAAAATAAAATGCTAAAGTTTTTAACTTGGTAGACTTTGATATTACTAATTAGAAATTTATATTCAATTTTTTTGATAGATATTTTTTTAACAATCAAAAAAATATAATCAGTCGAAAAATAAAAACAATAAATAAATAAATTTTGTTAAAATATGAAAAAAATTTAAAAATTAGGGAATGACTTTTGAGTAAAAGATATATAAAAAATTTGAATAAAGAAAAGAAAAGTTTACCTGCTTTTTGGATTTATCCAATTACTGGATTCAAAAGAAAGAATATTATAGGTATATATACGATGAATTTTTGCAGGTACTTAAAAAATGGTTGAAGTAACTTAATAGGAGAATCGTTATGACTATAGCCATTGGAAAGTCTTCCAAAGAACCAAAAGGTTTATTTGATAGCATGGATGACTGGCTAAGAAGGGACCGTTTTGTATTTGTAGGTTGGTCAGGTCTATTGCTTTTTCCCTGTGCATATTTCGCTTTAGGTGGATGGTTCACAGGTACAACTTTTGTAACTTCATGGTATACTCATGGATTGGCTAGTTCTTATTTAGAAGGTTGTAATTTCTTAACCGCTGCTGTTTCCACTCCAGCTAATAGTTTAGCACATTCTTTATTATTATTGTGGGGACCAGAAGCCCAGGGAGATTTCACTCGTTGGTGTCAATTAGGTGGTTTGTGGACTTTTGTCGCTCTTCATGGAGCTTTTGGCTTAATAGGTTTCATGCTACGTCAATTTGAACTTGCCCGATCAGTTCAATTACGTCCCTATAATGCAATTGCTTTCTCTGGTCCAATTGCAGTTTTTGTATCTGTTTTTTTGATTTATCCTTTGGGTCAATCTGGTTGGTTTTTTGCGCCCAGTTTTGGTGTCGCTTCAATTTTTAGGTTTATCCTCTTCTTTCAAGGTTTTCATAATTGGACCTTGAATCCATTTCATATGATGGGAGTTGCTGGAGTTCTAGGTGCAGCTCTTTTATGTGCTATTCATGGTGCCACTGTCGAAAATACTTTATTTGAAGATGGTGATGGTGCAAATACTTTCCGTGCTTTTAATCCGACTCAATCAGAAGAAACATATTCGATGGTAACGGCTAATAGATTTTGGTCCCAAATTTTCGGCGTTGCTTTCTCCAATAAACGCTGGTTACATTTCTTTATGTTATTTGTGCCAGTAACTGGTCTATGGATGAGTGCTATAGGAGTTGTTGGGTTAGCCTTAAATTTACGTGCATATGATTTTGTTTCTCAGGAAATTCGTGCAGCGGAAGATCCTGAATTTGAAACTTTTTATACTAAAAATATTTTATTGAATGAAGGTATTCGAGCTTGGATGGCGGCTCAAGATCAGCCTCATGAAAACCTTGTATTCCCCGAGGAGGTTTTACCACGTGGAAACGCTCTTTAATGGAACTTTAGCTTTAGGTGGTCGAGATCAAGAAACTACAGGTTTTGCTTGGTGGGCAGGTAATGCTCGACTTATTAATTTATCTGGTAAATTACTTGGTGCTCATGTTGCTCATGCTGGATTAATAGTTTTCTGGGCTGGCGCAATGAATTTATTTGAAGTAGCTCATTTCGTTCCGGAAAAACCTATGTATGAGCAAGGATTGATTCTACTTCCTCATCTAGCAACTCTAGGTTGGGGAGTAGGCCCTGGTGGAGAGATCATAGATACTTTTCCGTATTTTGTCTCTGGGGTTCTTCATCTAATTTCTTCTGCTGTACTAGGTTTTGGGGGAATCTATCATGCGCTGATTGGACCAGAAACGCTAGAAGAGTCTTTTCCTTTTTTTGGATATGTGTGGAAAGATAAGAATAAAATGACCACTATTTTGGGTATTCATTTAATTTTATTGGGCGCTGGTGCTTTTCTCTTAGTATTTAAAGCTTTATACTTTGGCGGCATATATGATACTTGGGCGCCAGGTGGTGGAGATGTAAGAAAAATAACAAATTTAACCCTTAGTCCAAGTGTAATATTTGGTTATTTACTTAAGTCACCTTTTGGTGGAGAGGGTTGGATAGTTAGTGTAGATAACTTAGAAGATATAATCGGAGGACATGTTTGGTTAGGTTCCATTTGTATATTTGGTGGAATTTGGCACATACTAACGAAACCTTTTGCTTGGGCGCGTCGTGCTTTTGTATGGTCGGGAGAAGCTTATTTGTCTTATAGTTTAGCAGCTATTGCTGTTTTCGGTTTCATTGCTTGTTGTTTCGTATGGTTCAATAATACAGCTTATCCCAGTGAATTCTATGGACCTACTGGTCCAGAGGCTTCTCAAGCTCAAGCTTTTACTTTTTTAGTTAGAGATCAACGTCTTGGAGCTAATGTAGGTTCAGCACAAGGCCCTACGGGATTAGGTAAATATATTATGCGTTCACCAACCGGAGAAATTATTTTTGGTGGAGAAACTATGCGTTTCTGGGATCTTCGTGCTCCATGGTTAGAACCATTGCGAGGGCCTAATGGTTTAGATTTGAGTAAATTGAAAAAAGATATACAACCTTGGCAAGAACGCCGATCTGCTGAATATATGACCCATGCTCCTTTAGGATCTCTTAATTCTGTAGGTGGTGTCGCTACTGAGATTAATGCTGTTAATTATGTATCCCCCCGAAGTTGGCTATCAACATCTCATTTTGTTTTGGGATTTTTTTTCTTCGTGGGTCATTTATGGCACGCGGGCAGGGCACGTGCTGCTGCTGCTGGGTTTGAAAAAGGAATCGACCGTGATTTTGAACCCGTCCTTTCTATGACTCCTCTTAATTAGAATTGGAATTCACGAAAAAATAAAGATATTAAATTTTTCAGTATTCCTTTTTTTTCTAATTTTTTTATTTTTGAAAAGAAAGAAGGAGAGAGAGGGATTCGAACCCTCGATAGTTTTAAAACTATATCGGTTTTCAAGACCGACGCCATTAACCACTCGGCCATCTCTCCAAAATGATTTTTTAATTAAGTCCTGTATTTAATATATTTCAAATAATCAATTTCATCAAAATATTATTCGATAATATAATCTTCATTATATATTATTTTTAATAATAATTATTATAATCATTATTTAGTAAACACTTAAAGAATAACAACTATGACTATAGCTTTTCAGTTGGCTGTATTTGCATTAATTGCTATTTCATTCCTACTAGTCATTGGTGTACCCGTTGTATTAGCTTCTCCCGGTGGTTGGTTGAGCAATAAAAATATTGTTTTTTCAGGTGCCTCATTATGGATTGGGTTGGTTTTTCTAGTAGGTATTCTCAATTCTTCTATATCTTAAGTTTAAATATTCTTTTGTAATTAGTCTATTCTTTTTTGTTTACACAATATTATAGAATCCTAAAGTGTTTTTAGCAAGACCACTGCTTTATCTTTTCAAGTTTTCTTCTACATAGATCATTAATTTCATATAAAATTATATCTATCTATACTATATATATATATAGATAGATAGATATAATAAATTAGACGCGGGTATAGTTTAATGGTAAAATTCCTCCTTGCCAAGGAGAATATGCGGGTTCGATTCCCACTACCCGCCTCAAGGTAAAATTTGAGAGATGAAATACTTAATATAAAAAAATATGGCTGGCGGAGACAGGATTCGAACCTGTGACCTCAAGGTTATGAGCCTTGCGAGCTACCAGACTGCTCTACCCCGCGTTTCTCCATTTAATATTTAATTTATAATAGTTTTTTATAATCTACTAGGCAAATTCTTTTTGAGACCCCCTTTTTGAGGGGGTCATATTCTTTACCAACTAGATTTAGTAACTCCTGGCAATAAACATGCGTGAGCCATTTCACGAAGTAAATGCCTGGATAACCCAAAATCACGGTAATTGGCTCTTGGTCTTCCAGTGATTAAACAACGACGATGAAGACGACTAGGCGCACTATTACGAGGTAAAGATTGTAATTTCCTACGAATCTCCCATTTTTCATTCAGTGGTAAAGTTTTTTCAATACCTTTTTTTAGCAAATCCCGTATCAAATGATATTTTTTTTCCAATTCCTGTCTCTTCTTTTCTCTCTGAATAAGACTTTTTTTTGCCATAATTATTTTATTAATAAAAATATTCAAAATTTACTTCTATGATAAATTAACCGAATCTACCAGATGTTGAAGCAATTAAAAAAGCAGCATAAGTAAAGATATACCCTACAGAAAAATGAGTTAATCCAACTAATCTTGCTTGCACGATTGAAAGAGCTACTGGCTTGTCTTTCCAACGAACTAAATTAGCTAAAGGGGTACGTTCGTGAGCCCAAGCTAAAGTTTCGATAAGCTCTTGCCAATAACCACGCCAAGATATAAGAAACATGAATCCAGTAGCCCAAATGAGATGTCCAAATAGAAACATCCACGCCCAAACAGATAAACTATTCATTCCAAAAGGATTATAGCCGTTAATTAATTGTGAAGAGTTTAACCATAAATAATCCCTTAACCAACCCATTAAATAAGTTGACGATTCATTGAACTGTGCTACATTACCCTGCCATAGAGTTATATGTTTCCAATGCCAATAGAAAGTGACCCATCCAATGGTATTTAGCATCCAAAAAACTGCTAAATAAAAAGCATCCCAAGCAGAAATGTCGCAAGTACCACCCCGACCGGGTCCATCACAAGGAAAACTATAACCAAATTCTTTTTTATCTGGCATTAATTTAGAGCCGCGCGCATCTAATGCACCTTTTACTAAAATTAGTGTTGTTGTGTGTAGGCCTAAAGCAATAGCATGATGAACTAAGAAATCTCCGGGACCAATTGTTAAAAATAATGAATTACTATTATTATTGATAGCGTCTAACCAACCAGGTAACCATAAGCTTTGGCCAGCATTAAAGGCTGGACTACTTGTTGATGATAGAAGTACATCAAAACCATATAAAGTTTTACCATGAGTAGATTGTATCCATTGAGCAAAAATAGGTTCGATCAAAATTTGTTTTTCAGGAGTGCCGAAAGCAAGCATTGCATCATTATGAACATAAAGTCCTAAGGTGTGGAAACCCAAAAATAAACTAGCCCAACTTAAATGAGATATTATAGCTTCTTTATGTTCCAACATTCGAGCCAATACATTATCTTTATTTTGTTCAGGATTATAATCCCTAATAAAGAAAATAGCTCCATGAGCAAAAGCACCTGTCATAATAAACCCAGCAATATATTGATGATGAGTATATAATGCGGCTTGAGTTGTAAAATCTTGCGCTAGAAATGCATAAGGAGGTAAAGAATACATATGTTGAGCTACTAGTGAGGTTATTACTCCTAGCGAAGCTAAAGCGAGGCCTAATTGAAAATGAAGGGAATTATTAATAGTATCATAAAGACCTTTATGTCCTCGACCTAGTCTTCCTCCCGGAGGGGTATGCGCTTCGAGAATTTCTTTAATACTATGTCCGATTCCAAAATTAGTTCTATACATATGACCAGCTATAATAAAAACAACTGCAATAGCTAAATGGTGATGAGCCATATCGGTTAACCATAAACTTTGAGTTTGTGGGTGAAATCCCCCAATAAAAGTTAAAATAGCGGTACCTGCTCCTTGGGATGTCCCAAACATATGAGTACTTGAATCAGCATTTTGAGCATAAAGATTCCATTGACCTGTAAAAAATGGTCCTAAACCTTGAGGATGTGGTGATGCAGTCAAAAAATTATCCCATCTAACATGCTCACCTCTTGATTCAGGAATTGCAACATGAACCAAATGACCAGTCCAAGCTAAAGAACTTACACCAAATAGTCCTGATAAATGATGATTCAGACGAGATTCAGCATTTTTAAACCATGAAACTTTAGGTTTCCATTTAGGTTGTAAATGTAACCAACCCGCAACTAAAAAAAGGGAAGCAAGAACAACCAAAAAAAGAGCTCCATTATAAAGGTCTTGATTTGTACGTAAACCGATTGTATACCACCATTGATATACACCAGAATAGGCTATATTTACCGGTCCAGATGCTCCTCCTCGAGTAAAAGCCTCAACTGCTGGTTGACCAAAATGAGGATCCCAAATTGCATGAGCAATTGGTCTTACATGTAAGGGATCCTGTACCCATGCTTCAAAATTACCTTGCCAAGCAACATGAAATAAATTACCAGAGGTCCATAAAAAAATAATAGCTAATTGACCAAAATGAGAAGCAAAAATTTTTTGATAGAGACGCTCTTCGGTGATATCATCATGACTTTCAAAATCATGTGCGGTAGCAATACCGAACCAAATACGACGAGTAGTTGGGTCTTGGGATAGGCCCTGGCTGAACTTTGGAAATCTTGATGCCATAATGCTTTTCGAATCCTCCTTAGCCATTATCCTACTGCAATAATTCTTGCTAGGAAGAATGCCCATGTTGTAGCAATTCCACCTAGAAGGTAATGAGCCACTCCTACAGCGCGACCTTGTACAATACTTAAGGCTCTAGGCTGGATAGCAGGAGCAACTTTTAATTTGTTATGAGCCCAAACAATGGATTCGATAAGCTCTTGCCAATATCCACGACCACTAAATAAAAACATTAAACTAAAAGCCCATACGAAATGAGCGCCTAAAAACAAAAGACCATAAGCTGATAACGAAGACCCATAAGATTGAATTACTTGAGAAGCTTGAGCCCACAAAAAATCACGAAGCCATCCATTAATAGTAATTGAACTTTGTGCAAAATTTCCTCCAGTAATATGGGTTACAACCCCCTGTTCACTTATACTACCCCAAACATCGGATTGCATTTTCCAGCTAAAATGGAAAATAACAACGGAAATTGCATTATACATCCAAAATAAGCCTAGAAAAACATGATCCCATGCTGACACTTGGCAGGTTCCCCCTCTACCAGGTCCATCGCAAGGAAAACGAAATCCAAGATTAGCTTTATCAGGTATTAAACGAGAACTACGAGCGAATAAAACACCTTTTAATAAAATCAAAACTGTTACATGAATCGTAAACGCATGAATATGGTGTACCAAAAAATCTGCAGTTCCTAACGGTATTGGTAATAAAGCCACTTTGTTTCCTACGGCAATGACATCACCACCCCAAGTCAAACTGGTACTTGCTGAAGCATTCGGAGCAGTTAAATCTGGTGCTAAAGCATGAATATTTTGTATCCATTGAGCAAAAACAGGTTGTAATTGTATAGCAGTGTCAGAAAACATATCTTGAGGACGTCCTAAAGCACTCATTGTATCGTTATGAATATATAAACCAAAACTATGGAATCCTAGAAAGATACATACCCAATTAAGATGGGAAATTATTGCATCACGATGTCGAAGAACACGATCCAAGAGGTTATTATATTGCGTTGTTGGATCATAATCCCTTACCAGAAAAATAGCAGCATGTGCAGCAGCTCCAACTATTAAAAAACCACCGATCCACATGTGATGGGTGAAAAGAGAAAGTTGAGTACCATAATCAGTAGCTAAGTATGGATAAGGGGGCATCGAATACATATGATGAGCTACAATTATGGTTAATGAACCTAACATAGCCAAATTCAAAGCTAATTGAGCATGCCAAGACGTTGTTAAAATCTCATACAAACCTTTGTGGCCCTCGCCAGTGAATGGGCCTTTATGGGCTTCTAAAATTTCTTTAAAACTATGACCAATACCCCAGTTAGTTCTATACATATGTCCAGCCACTAAGAATAAAACTGCAATAGCTAAATGATGATGTGCTGTATCAGTTAGCCACAAACCTCCAGTTACTGGGTTTAAACCCCCACGAAAAGTTAAAAAATCTGAATATTCTGACCAATTTAAAGTAAAAAAAGGTGTTAGTCCTTTTGCAAAACTCGGGTAAAGTTCAGCTAAAAGATCCCGATTTAATATAAACTCATGTGGAAGAGGTATTTCTTTAGGATCAACTCCGGCGTCTAGAAGTTGGTTAATAGGTAGAGAAACATGTACTTGATGCCCGGCCCAGGCAAGAGAACCTAATCCTAAAAGTCCAGCTAAATGATGATTTAACATAGATTCGACATCTTGAAACCAAGCTAATTTTGGAGCCGCTTTGTGATAATGGAACCAACCAGCAAAAAGCATCAATGATGCGAAGACTAATCCACCAATAGCAGTCGAATACAATTGTAACTCACTAGTTATTCCAGATGCTCGCCAAAGTTGGAAAAAGCCAGAAGTTATTTGTATTCCCTGAAAGCCTCCACCAACATCACCATTTAAAATCTCTTGTCCTACTATTGGCCAAACAACTTGAGCACTAGGTTTGATATGAGTTGGATCGCCTAGCCATGCTTCGTAATTGGAAAAACGAGCACCATGAAAATACATACCGCTTAGCCAAATAAAAATTATTGCTAATTGCCCAAAATGAGCACTAAAAACTTTACGAGAAATTTCTTCTAAATCATTAGTATGACTATCAAAATCATGAGCATCAGCATGTAGATTCCAAATCCAAGTGGTAGTATTGGGACCTTTTGCTAGAGTTCTTGAAAAATGTCCGGGTTTAGCCCATTTTTCGAAAGAAGTTCTTACAGGATCCTTTTCCACCACAATCTTGACTTCTGGTTCCGGTGAACGAATAGTCATCGAGGTTCTCCTCTCTTCAGACGAGGCATAAAAAAACCTACCAATAATTGGTTGAATTCTGAGAGATAAATTTTTTCATTTCAATCTCTTTCTCAGTTTAAAACTGGAGCAATTACGATACAGAAATTACCTAGGCAGGTCTTCAATTTTATTATGACATAATTTTATGGTGCTTAGTGGACCATAAAATTTTTTCAAGGTTTATTGTAAATTTGGGATTTTTATAAAGAAATATAATTTTTAGCATATTTACATAATTTTTACTCATTTTTTTATTGTCTCAAAAAATGAGTAAAAATTATGCTAAAAACGTCCTGTCATTTTTAACCAATTGTGAGCTTCAATATAATTACTTGGTGCAAGTAATATTGCTTGTTTCCAATAATCAGCAGCTTGATCGAACCAAGTTTCGGAAGCTTCTAAATCTCCTCGTTGAATGGCTTGTTCTCCTCGATCAAGATAGGTTAATTCTACCCTCTTTTAGAACCGTACTTGAGAGTTTCCTATCTCATACGGCTCGAATAATAAATTTTTAATCTATAATATCTTTCTGATTTTTTAAGAAATAAAAAAAAATCGATGAATTAAGTTTTTATTTAATTTTTTATAAAAAAATATAAATTTATCTTTTCTCCCAACATCAAATAAAAAATTTTATTTAACAGTAACTATACTTAACAAATATTATAGAAGCTTTTTATTCCTTAAATTTTTAATTAATTCAAGAATATTAATATATCTTTAGGATCTGATTCTACATCACTGTTTAATTAACTAATTAAATCAATTTTAATTACAGAAATTGAATCTTTCATTTTTGTTAATCAACAGAATCTCATTGTATCATCGCAAAATTTTCAATAATTGATCTTTATGATGCTTATCTCGGTTTATCCAATTATCCATAGAATTCAAAGGCTTTCTCATTATAGTTTGGTTCCCATGATTTTTTTCTACAGCTATGAAAAATCCCTTATTTCATGATTAATATGTAGATAACCTTTTACGATTTTTAATTTTTCGATATAGTTGTTTTTAACTAACAGAAGCTATAATATAAATAGTCGCACGTAATGACAGATCACAGCCATATTATTGAAAGCTTGCGGTAACGAAGGATTCCGTTCCAATGCTTGAAAGTAGTATTCCAAAGCTTTAGCGTGTTCTCCATTACTTGTGTGGATAAGCCCTATATTATATAATATATAACTTCGGTCATACGGATCAATTTCTAAACGCATTGCTTCATAATAATTTTGTAAAGCTTCCGCATATTCTCCTTCAGATTGAGCTGACATTCGTTACGGTTGTCTATGAACTCCGTTTCAAAACCGTACTTGAAATTTAAACTTCATACGGCTTCTCATTTTTAATATATCAATGAAGGTTATTCATAATAATAATAATAATAATATGAATTAAAACTTTTTAAACTAATATGATAGACTAGTTGGGCTAGTGTTTTTATAGAAAAATATCTAACCATCCTTTTTTATGCAGAGGACTCTTTGACAGGTATTTAATCTATCAAAATGTTAGAATCTTCATAATTTATTCGTTCTTAATGCCTCGTACTCTTTAGGGATTAGCTCGTCTGACAATCTTCGATGGTTTTATAGGTACCCAAAGTACAAATGAGATGGAAATTTGTTTACTCAACCATATATTTGGTATTGATTCAATTCCAGATTCTAACGAAGCCTTTGTATTGTCAGTTCCTACATGTACTGCTCTCTATTCCATGTATGCCTATAAAAAATAAAATAATGAAAAAATTTTTCCATATATGAATAAATAATATAGGTTTGACCTTATGCTTGATACTGTAATTGAGCATCTAAGGTTACTTCAATCGAAGGTACTCGATAGAAGGAATTGTTTTTTTAACTGACCTTCACGAAGCATAAGTATTTGTTAAAATTTCAAAATAATGTTTTGTATTAAATTTATTTTGTTTCAAACTCGAGTCACACCATCTCTATAATAAGTGAATGCTTCTTTTTCCCTCTGTGATGTAGGAATTATGCGTAATAAAATATCGGCAACAATTGTGAAAGTCTTATCAATAAAATTATCATTTTTTTGAGATCTAGGCATATTTAGTCATAAATTTATTAAAATTATATCCATCAGTTTAGTTTTCTATATTTATCGTAAAAAAGATTTTTATATATAAATATATAAAAATTTTTGATTGAAATCTATTTTTTTTTAATTCGAGTAATCCATTGTATATAATTTTAATAAAAAATTTATTAATGGTTATAATAATTGAGTAAAAATTGTTTGAATATTAAAATTTAAGATATAAAATATTCCAAAATATTTTTGGAAAGATGGTTGAGTGGTTTAAGATGTGGCATTGGAAATGCCATGTAGACTTTGGTCTACCAAGGGTTCGAATCCCTTTCTTTCCTTATTTCTTTGTATTCAATCATCCAATTTTTTAATAAGAAATATTTATGATTGAAAGAAACAGTTTTTGCTAATAAAAATATTTATAGATTTTTTATCAAACTTGACGAGAATAATATTCTACGACTAATAATTCATTAATTTTTAAATTAATAAATTCTCGATGAATTCTTTGATTAACTAATCCTTGTAACTGTGTTGAATCGAAAGTCAAATGATTTGGTATTTTAAATTTCTGCAATAAATTTAGATTTCTGGTGATCATTGATTGAGATTTTTTATTATTTTTTATTGCAATAATATCTCCCAGTTCGCAATTATAACTCGGAATATCCACTATATTATTATTTATCAAAATATGTCTATGATTAACTAATTGTCTTGCTCCCGGAATTGTCGTAGCCATACCCAGACGAAAAATTGTATTATCAAGACGCATTTCAAGCAATTGTAACAAAACTTGACCTGTAGAGCCTTTTGTTTTTCTAGCAATACGAACATATTTTAATAGTTGTCTTTCCGTTAATCCATAATGAAAACGTAATTTTTGTTTTTCTTCTAATCGAATACGATACTGAGAAATTTTCTTATTAGCTGTTGAACGATCAATGTAACTAGATTTTGGTTTAAGGATTTTACTAGTTAAACCGGGCAAAATTCCCGATCGACGTATTATTTTTATGCGAGGTCCTCGATAACGGGACATAAAAGCTCCTTAATATTAAAAAAATTGATGATAGTGAAAAAATTAACATTAAACATTAAATGTAGCAGATTATGGTATAAAAAATATTAATATTTCAAAAAAGAATTTTTTTGAGATATAATAAAAAATAAAATATTAGTAGACTAATAAAGTATGCAGGCAAGTAAATAAGCCCGCTATCGGAGTCGAACCGATGACCATCGCATTACAAGTGCGGTGCTCTGACCTCTGAGCTAAACAGGCTTTATTTGAAATGAAACAGATATATATCTATCCATTTCATATTATTTTTTACCAAATCATTAATTATTATACTTAAAAATATATTATTAATAAATTATATCTATATAAGTAGAAAAAAAGCAAGCATGAATTTTATTTTTATTTTGTAGGATTCGTATAACTATTGCATAACAATTGAGAAAGGATTATAATTTTCTTAATATATAATTTTACTGTATTAGAAATAAAAATAATTGTTTTTATTTTTCTAATTTTAATTTTGGTTAATTCTAGAAATAGGAAAGAAAGGGGGGTATGGCGAAATTGGTAGACGCTGCGGACTTAATTTGATTGAGCCTTGGTAGAGAAATCAGCTAAGTGATTGTTTCCACATTCAGGGAAACCTGGGATGAAGTAAATATATTATTAGGTAATCCTGAGCCAAATTTTGTTTACAAAATAGGTGCAGAGACTCAAAGGAAACTATCCTAACGAAAATATTTCGTTTAATTATTAATAAATTAAGAATATCGTAATTATCCATATTCATAGAAGTTTTTTTTTTACTATAGAATAATCGTAAACGAGGATAAAGAGAGAGTCCTTTTTACAAGCTATAGTTAGCAGCGATGCGAATCGTTGTAAAAAGAAAATCCGTTGGCTTTTTAGACCGTGAGGGTTCAAGTCCCTCTACCCCCATTGAAAATTTTTATTACTAAGTTACTATAAAATATTAGGAATAATTGACATAATTTTAATTTTTATGTTAGAATTGCATAATGATATAATTGGGAATTGGCGCCGACGCCGGGATAGCTCAGTTGGTAGAGCAGAGGACTGAAAATCCTCGTGTCACCAGTTCAAATCTGGTTTCTGGCATATATAAATAAAACTATATAGTTTTTTCATGTATATTCATATTTTTCGATTATTAATATGCATCTTGTAATTCGTAGAAATTGGGTACGATATAATCTTTTCGTAAAGGCCAACCTACCCAGCTATCGGGCATCAAAATACGTTTGAGGTAAGGATGATTATCATAAAAAATTCCGAACATATCATGAGATTCTCGTTCTTGAAAATCAGCGCTTTTCCATACCCAAAAAATAGATGGAATTACCGGATATTTTCTTGATACGAAAATTTTAATACATAATTCTTCGGGCTGATCTGCATTATCATATATTTTTGTTAAATGATATACACTAGCTAATAAACCACCAGGTTCCACATCATAGGCACATTGAGAACGTAAATAGTTAAAACCATAAACATATAGAGAAACAGCTATAGAAGGCCAATCTTCAGATCTTATTTGTAAAGTTTCTACACCTTGGTAATCAAAACCTAATGGTCTGTGAGTTAAACCGTGCTTAATTAACCAAATTGATAATCGTCCTTGTATTTTATTATTTCGCGAAGAGTTTAGCATATTGTATAAAAAATTTAATTATTTCTTGGAATTTCAAAATTTTTTGAACTAAAAAAATTGATTTGATAATTGTTTATTCGATTTTTCATTGTTGACAATTGGTACCAAAACAAATTGATGAATTAAGGTGAAATATCTATGGTTATTTTGATTTTTTTTTTGATCTCCATATATTTCTTGAGCTATTTTTTTACGCAGTTTTGTTATAGCATCTATAATAGCTTCAGGTTTTGGGGGGCAGCCAGGTAAATAAATATCGACAGGAATTAATTTATCTATTCCACGAACTGTAGTATAAGAATCTGTACTAAACATACCTCCTGTTATTGTACAGGCTCCCATTGCAATAACATATTTAGGCTCTGGCATTTGCTCATACAATCTAACCAAAGATGGAGCCATTTTCATTGTTACAGTTCCAGCTGTTATAATAAGATCTGCTTGCCTAGGACTGGATCTGGGGACTAAGCCATAACGATCAAAGTCGAACCGTGAGCCTATTAGTGATGCAAATTCGATAAAACAACAACTTGTACCATATAGAAGTGGCCATAAACTAGAAAGTCTAGCCCAATTTGAAAAATCATTAATAGTTGTTAGAATAATTGAATCTGTAAGAGTTTTATCAAATGAAGAAAATTTTATATCATTTATAATATTTCTGTTAAATTTATTTTCAAAATTATTTTCAGAAAGATTATTTCTAAATTTTAAGACCATTCTAATGCTCCTTTTCGCCATGCATATATTAAACCCACGATCAATATAGAAATAAAAATGAGCGCTTCTATGAAGGAAACTATTCCAAACTCATAAAAACTCATAGCCCATGGATAAAGAAAAACTGTTTCAACGTCAAAAATAACAAAAACTAGAGCAAACATATAGTAACGAATTTGGAATTGAATACGAGCTCCTCCTATAGGCTCTATACCTGATTCATAACTAGTCAGTTTTTCTGGTCCCTTATTTGTAGGTCTCACCAAATTTGAAATTGAAAAAATTATTAAAAGGAAAAGACTAACTATCAATAGAAATATCCAAAAGTAGTCATATTTTTGAGATTGAAACATTGTGATCCTTTGAATAAAGTTAATTGGATTTTTAATTATTATATATCTTAATATCAAATGATCAAATTAAATCTTGAAGTTTCACTATGAATATATGGTTCTTGTTATATATGGAAATATGGGAAAAGGCGGCGGACGATAGACAAGTGAAAGGCTGGGTACGACAGGCAACTCGATGTTCGCCAGGTCAACGAGTCCTTTTTCAGGATGTTTATCGATCATACTGTATGTATGCATTCTCAAAAGGGCGCGACATCATTAATGAGTCGCGCTTCTCCAAACTCGTAATTGAAGCTTATAGGGATAGTGGGGTTCAAGTAGAACGGCGCAGGCTCGAGAACCAGGCAAGTTTTACCGGCTTGGAACTCTTGAGGTTATGTTCGTCCCTTCACATCTACAGTAGAAGATGCCTACCCAAAGGCAAGGACAAGGAAAAAGGGTAGAGTAGAAAAAGAAAAAGGCCATTTACGGGATGTAAGCCCGCAAACGGCCAGAATTGAGTGTAGTTTGAAATGACAAACCGAAGTAAACTTAAACTGAAAAGGAGAAACATGAAATTTCTTGGAAATGATCAGGACTATAGTGCGTATGCAGCCCCAGCAGTTAGGTCGGGGAAGTCAACATTAAGTAACTTGTTGTTACAAATTGCAGGCGCAGCCGGGACCTCTATGTCCCTAAATCGTTTAAGTAATCGCTTTGAGTTAATCAAACTGTTGGATAAGACCTTAGTTGTGTTACCGGACATTCCATCGGGAGGAGTTGGTCAGGTTATTTGTTCAATATTGAAGCGAGCAATCGGTGGGGAAACAATTAATGCGGAGATTAAGAATGGAAAGCTGGTGGATATTTCCTCAACTGGATTGTGGCTGATTACATCTAATAGAATCTGGGTTCCTAATGACCTCAGCGGAGGATTTGATCGCCGGATCATTTATTTGGAAAAACTCCCCGAGTGGCCCCAGTGTATGACTTAACATTGGCTAATCGCCTTGAAGAGTACGCTGATAGCTTAATTGCTTGGGCACTAGAAATGCCTCAGAGCCTAACTAGCTTGAGTCATAGAGCAAGTGTCCTGAATCCAAGGTTGGCGGGGGTAGTGACTATGATGCCAATGCACTCATCTCCTGGATGACCTCGTGTCTTTTTGCTGCGGTGAATGGATCTGAGACTCTCGGAGCGATAATTCTAGTTATAGATTCTATTATTGAAGTAATTTTTAATTTGAAAAGTCAAATAAACTTTGAAGAATTAATTAGGGCTATACGGATTCGAACCGTAGACATTCTCGGTTAAACAGTTTAAAATTTTGAACTGTTTCTAGAACCCAACATGCATTTTTTTATGCATTGGGCTCATTAGTTAACTAATATTTAATTCAGTTATTTGACCATCCTTTTCTTATTAATAAGATGGTTCCGTGTGCTTAAGCAATCCCGAAGTTTATCCAAAAAATGAAATATTATTGACTTAGGTTTGTTCGTTTTTATACATGGATTTACTCAATAAAGAGTTTCTATTGCTATAATTTATATGAAACTTTATACACCTTAAAGATCATTAAGCAAAAAAAGAATATCTAGAGTTCCTCGTAATGTTCTCATCATGTATCATCATTGAAAGAATGTAAAATTAACCATATCAATCTCAATTACGTTCAAATACAAAAACTTGAATCTTTTTATGTCAGGCTATTTTTCTCTTAAATTCAATCAAAGAGTAAGACACTTATATTTTGATTTCACAAATTCATTTCATTGTGAATGGATCGAAAATTGATAACTTTTTTGAAAAAATCATTGGCGCACGTGTAAACGAGGTGCTCTACCGCTGAGCTATAGCCCTTTGCTTATAAAATACAAACAAATAATAAGATTTTTGATATTTTTTGTCAAGCGAATATAGACGAAAGTAAAATTATTTTAAATTAAAATAATTTTTTTTATATCGATATTGTTTTGTATAATCAAATATAAAGTATATAAAAAAAAGGCCTACTTAACTTAGTGGTTAGAGTATCGCTTTCATACGGCGAGAGTCATTGGTTCAAATCCAATAGTAGGTAGTTCGTTGTATTAGGTGTCATTCAAAGTTGAATGACATCTAATACGTTTACATTTCTATATCACATTATAAACCGAAAAATTTAATTAGAGGTATTTACGTTTATTGCTTCGAGTCTTGCTTTGGCTCTTTTAAGAGCTAAATTAGCCTCAATAATTTGTTTCTTCCCCTCTGCTTGAGCCAAACTGACTTTCGCTTTTCGAAAAGTTTCTTGAGCGTCTTGAAAATCTATTTCGATTGCTTTCTCAGCTTCATTAACTAAAATTGTCATTTGATTATTCTCTATCATAGCAAAACCACCCATTAAAGCCATAGTGGACCATTGTTCTTTTAGACGTATTTTAGCGATTCCTATATCTAGAGCAGTTAGAAGAGGAGCATGATTAGGTAATATACCAATTTGTCCGCTATTCGTTGATAAAATAATCTCTTGAATTTCGGAATTCCATACAATTCGATTAGGTGCCATTACGCGAAGATTTAGTGTCATTTTTTTTAACCCTCTACTTGTAAAGTAGTTGCTTTGGCAGTAACTTCATCAATATTTCCTACTAAATAAAAAGCTTGTTCAGGTAGGCTATCTAATTCTCCAGAAAGAATCATTTGAAAACCTTTTATTGTTTCGCGGAGGCTTACATATTTCCCTGGAGAACCTGTAAAAACTTCTGCTACAAAAAAAGGTTGAGATAAGAATCTCTCAATTTTACGTGCTCTGGCTACAGTTAAACGATCTTCTTCGGATGATTCATCCAATCCCAAAATAGCTATAATATCTTGTAATTCTTTATATCGTTGCAGGGTTTGCTTAACTCCTTGTGCAGTTTCATAATGCTCTTCACCTACGATCCAGGGTTGGAGCATTGTAGACGTAGAATCTAAGGGATCTACAGCAGGATAAATTCCTTTCGCGGCCAAACCTCTGGATAGAACAGTAGTTGCATCTAAGTGCGCAAAAGTTGTAGCAGGAGCGGGATCTGTTAAATCATCAGCAGGTACGTAAACGGCTTGAATAGAAGTTATTGATCCTTCTTTTGTAGAAGTAATTCTTTCTTGTAAAGTACCCATTTCTGTACCTAAGGTTGGTTGATAACCAACAGCGGACGGCATTCTACCTAATAAAGCCGAAACTTCTGATCCTGCTTGAACAAAACGAAAAATATTGTCAATAAATAAAAGTACATCTTGTTTATTAATATCTCTAAAATATTCAGCCATAGTGAGAGCTGTTAAACCAACTCTCATGCGTGCACCCGGTGGTTCATTCATTTGACCATATACTAAAGCTACTTTTGATTCCGAAATGTTTTGTTCGTTAATTACCTTTGATTCTTTCATTTCCATGTAAAGGTCGTTTCCTTCACGGGTACGTTCCCCTACTCCACCAAATACTGATACACCTCCATGTGCTTTAGCAATATTATTGATTAATTCCATAATAAGTACTGTTTTACCAACCCCAGCTCCTCCAAATAATCCAATCTTACCCCCACGTCGGTAAGGAGCTAAAAGATCCACAACCTTTATTCCTGTTTCAAAAATAGATAATTTAGTATCCAGTTGAGTAAAAGCGGGAGCGGGTCTATGAATTGGGAATGTTGTACTAGCATCTACAGGACCTAAATTATCAACAGGTTCTCCCAAAACATTAAAAATCCTTCCGAGAGTTGCTTCACCAACAGGAACACTTAAAGCAGCTCCAGTATCAATAACTTCCATTCCTCGCATCAAACCATCGGTAGCACTCATAGCAACAGCTCGAACTTTATTGTTCCCCAATAATTGTTGAACCTCACAAGTTACATTAATTTCTTGCCCTGCCGAATTTTGACCTTTAACCACTAAAGAGTTGTATATATTAGGCATCTTACCAGGTGAAAAGGCAACATCAAGTACTGGACCAATAATTTGAGTAATATTTCCCACATTCTTAGCGACAAGTGTGGAAGCCCCAAGAAATAGAAGATTTTTTTTCATATAATTTTTGAAAAGTTGATTATAATAAAATTGTAACAACAAAATATTTTTTTGTATCGATAGAGTCAATTAATAATGAGCTGGAATATAATAATATTGTCAACTTTGTTTTGATAAACTTTCGATTCATTTTTTCATTATTTAAAAACTAATTTAATGTTTGTCGAAGTGTCAAAGTAAAGGAAAAGTCCAATTTATATCTTATTCCTTCTGCATTCAATATATAATATAATATCTTTCTTGCTTTTTCGGAGTATAATCAATAAACATTTAGTTTATATATATATATATATATATATATATATATATATCATAGTATTTGATTATTATATACAATAAATATATAAGTAAATATATTAAGTATTTTAGACATTGTATTAAACATTGTAGATGTTTCTAGATTAATTTGTAAAATTTAGATGAAATATTATAATAAATATATATAACCGGGTTGCATTACATATAAAAAACAATATACAATAATAACGATGTTTTATTTATTTGAAAAAATATATCTAATTTAGAAGAATAAAATTTTTTCGAGTAAGAATATTTTTTTAAGTAAGAATTTTTTATCTAGGAGAAAAAAATCGCACTATCGAGCAGACCTCATCTTTGCTAGAGTATAAATTGATTTGTAGGGAGGGACTTATGTCACCACAAACGGAGACTAAAGCAGGTGTTGGATTCAAAGCTGGTGTTAAAGATTATAGATTAACTTATTATACTCCTGATTATGAAACGAAAGAAACGGATATTTTAGCAGCGTTTCGTATGACCCCGCAACCCGGAGTTCCAGCCGAAGAAGCAGGTGCAGCGGTTGCTGCCGAATCTTCTACAGGTACTTGGACTACGGTTTGGACGGATGGACTTACAAGTCTTGATCGTTACAAAGGTAGATGCTATGATATTGAACCTGTTGCTGGAGAAGAAAATCAATATATAGCTTATGTTGCTTATCCTCTAGATTTATTTGAAGAAGGTTCCGTTACGAACTTATTCACTTCTATTGTAGGTAATGTTTCCGGATTTAAAGCTTTGCGAGCCTTACGTCTTGAAGATCTGCGAATTCCTCCATCATATGTAAAAACTTTCCAAGGGCCGCCTCACGGTATTCAAGTTGAGAGAGATAAATTGAATAAATACGGTCGCCCGTTATTGGGCTGTACAATTAAACCAAAATTAGGTTTATCTGCTAAAAATTATGGTAGAGCTGTATATGAATGTCTTCGTGGTGGACTTGATTTCACAAAAGATGATGAAAATGTAAATTCCCAACCATTTATGCGTTGGAGAGATCGTTTTTTATTTGTAGCAGAAGCTCTTTTTAAATCTCAAGCTGAAACTGGTGAAATCAAAGGACATTATTTAAATGCTACTGCAGGTACATCTGAAGAAATGCTAAAAAGAGCTGCATGTGCTAGAGAGTTGGGTGTACCAATTGTTATGCATGATTATCTTACAGGTGGTTTTACTGCAAATACTAGTTTAGCTCATTATTGTCGTGATAACGGTTTACTTCTTCATATTCATCGTGCAATGCATGCAGTTATTGATAGACAAAAAATTCACGGTATGCATTTTCGTGTATTAGCAAAAGCATTGCGTTTATCTGGTGGAGATCATATCCATGCTGGTACCGTTGTAGGTAAACTTGAAGGGGAACGCGAAGTTACTTTAGGCTTTGTGGACTTACTACGTGATGATTTTATAGAAAAAGATAGAAGTCGTGGTATTTATTTTACACAAGATTGGGTTTCTCTACCTGGTGTTTTACCAGTAGCATCTGGAGGTATTCATGTTTGGCATATGCCGGCTTTAACTGAAATCTTTGGAGATGACTCTGTATTACAGTTTGGTGGTGGGACTTTGGGGCATCCTTGGGGGAATGCACCGGGTGCAGTGGCTAATCGAGTTGCTTTAGAAGCTTGTGTACAAGCACGTAATGAAGGACGCGATCTTGCTCGTGAAGGTAATGAAGTTATTCGTGAAGCCGCTAAATGGAGTCCTGATTTAGCCGCTGCTTGTGAGGTTTGGAAAGAAATAAAATTCGAATATGAAACAATAGATACTTTATAGTTTTTACATTCTTTTTTCACCCCAAAATTTGGGGTGAAAAAAGAATAAAGCCTTTATTATCATATTCTTATTATTGTATTGGGTTTGTAGCTCAGTGGATTAGAGCTCATGACTCCGGAGCATGAGGTCAAGGGTTCGAATCCCTTCTAACCCTTTTTTAATTCTTTGTATAAAAATAAATTTCATTTTATTATTAAATTAGTCAATTGCAATTTTAAAGCAATTTAATAAGTATTAATTTTTTACTCTAAATTATATATCATCGTAGCTCAATTTCAAATTGAACATTTCAAAATTAATAAGAAATTTTTTGTTTTTCCTGATATCTCATAATCATAAGAAAAAAAAGGGGGGGGGAGCTTGCGATGTCTCTAATGAACTGGTTTGAGGATAAACGAAGATTTGGTGGATTAATTGGAGCTTTCATCGAAAAAGCAACAAAAGGATATATATTTAGTGAAAAAGAAAAAAATAAGTATATAAAACTTGATACTACGAAAGGTTTATGGACTAGATGTGATAATTGCGAAAATATGTTATATGTTAGATTTTTGAGACAAAATAAACGAATTTGTGAAGAATGTGGATATCATTTACAAATGAGTAGTACAGAAAGAATCGAACTTTTAATTGATCATGGAACTTGGTATCCTCTAGATGAAGATATGATTGCTCGGGATATTCTTAAATTTTCTGACGAAGATTCTTATAAAAATCGAATCGCATTTTATCAAAAACGAACGGGTTTAACTGATGCTATTCAAACAGGTATAGGTAATTTAAATGGAATTCCTATTGCACTTGGAGTTATGGATTTTCAATTTATGGGAGGTAGTATGGGATCGGTTGTAGGGGAAAAAATAACTCGTCTTATTGAATATGCTACTTTAAAATTGATTCCATTAATAATAGTGTGTTCTTCAGGTGGAGCACGAATGCAAGAAGGAACATTGAGTTTAATGCAAATGGCTAAAATTTCTTCGGTTTTACAGATCCATCAAGCCCAAAAAAGATTACTTTATATAGCTATTCTCACATATCCAACAACAGGCGGGGTTACTGCGAGTTTTGGTATGTTAGGTGATCTTATTATCGCTGAACCTAAAGCATATATAGCATTTGCCGGTAAACGCGTAATTGAACAAACTTTGCGTCAAAAAATACCAGATGGTTTTCAAGTTGCAGAGTCTTTATTTGATCATGGTTTACTTGATTTAATTGTTCCACGCAATTTGTTGAAAGGTGTTTTAAGCGAGATTTTTGAGCTTTATGGTTCAGTTCCTCACAAAACATATAGTGGTGATTTTTTTTCTAAATAAAAATAAGTCGAATTAAAAGTATATATTGGACTATTTAATAAAAGGACATATTAATATTATTATTATTATTATTATTATTATTATTATTATTATTATTATTATTATTATTATTATTATTATTATTATTATTATTATTATTATTATTATTATTATTATTATTATTATTATTATTATTATTATTATTATTATTATTATTATTATTATTATTATTATTATTATTATTATTATTATTATTATTATTATTATTATTATTATTATTATTATTATTATTATTATTATTATTATTATTATTATTTAGAATAAAATATAATTCTTATTTGGTTTATTTTTCAATAAAATATAATATATTATGTTTATTTTTTCACAATTTTATCTCGAGGTATTTTTGTCATGACAGCTTCGTATTTACCATCGATTTTTGTACCTTTAGTAGGTTTGATTTTTCCAGCGATTACAATGGCTTCTTTGTTTATATATATTGAGCGGGATGATATTACATAGAATTATGTTTTTTCTTAAAAATAGGGATCAGAAAGGGTAATAGTATTTTATGTAGAAAAAATACATAAAGTATTATTACTTTAATTTATTTATTATTAAAGAGAATATGAAATGTTATTAACTTTAATCCATTTTTTTTGGAATAACAAAAAACTATAAATTCTTTTTATTTACAAAATTGAAGATTATTCTTAGGAGATTTCACTTCGTTATGAATTCACAAGTTGAAGATATTCGAGTAGATTTTGTAACAGGATCTCGAAGAATCAGTAATTTTTGCTGGGCTTTTATTCTTCTATTAGGTGCATCGGGATTTTCTTTTGTGGGATTTTCCAGTTACTTGCGAAAAGATTTAATACCTTTTTTATCCGCCGAGCAAATTTTATTTATTCCACAGGGACTTGTTATGTTTTTCTATGGTATAGCGGGTTCATTCATTAGCTTATACTTATGGTGCACTATTTTGTGGAACATAGGTAGTGGTTATAATAGATTTGATAAACGAAAAGGTGTCTTTTCTCTCTTTCGTTGGGGATTTCCCGGAAAAAATCGGCGCATTCTTATTCAATTTTCTATTGGGGATATTCAAGCAATACGTATGGAAGTTCAAGAAGGAGTTTTATCTCGTAGAATTATCTACATAAAAATGAAAGGTCAACAGGATGTTCCTTTGACTCGTATTGAAGAATATTTGACTTTGGAAGAAATGGAAACTAAAGCCGCTGAATCAGCTCGTTTTTTAAAAATTTCTATTGAGGGTATTTGAAAGGATTTTACTTGATAAAATTGGTTTTTTTCGGAAAATACAAAAATAATAAAAATTTTTATGCTGTTCTTTGATTCAGCAAAATTCAATGAGTTTTTATGAAAAATTTAGGTTACCAGCGAATTGTTCTATATCGTTGTCTTGAAAAAGCTTTTATAGCTGGGAAACGTATCCAAAAAATAAAAAAAAATTATTTTTTATATAAAAATATGCTTTTTTCTTCAAAACGTTCCTGGCAATCCATTCTTTTTTATACCAATACAGAATTAAATAAGTCTGTTTTTATAATCTATCTAAGTTTATTAGAATATAAAATTCGTTTTTATTTAATAAATTTATTTTATTTTTTAAAGAAAGCAGATTTTATTTTCACGGATACTTCAGAAAAAGAATTAATTAAAAAAATTAATAGGAAATTAGCTTGGATTGAAGCAACTCTGAATGATTTACACATATGGAAACGTTACTATTTATTTCCCTCTTCTGCATCTAGTAATAATGCAAGACAAAACACTGAATATTCATTCTTAGAAAAGAAGAACCCGGGATTAGCAACAATAGCTTATGAATCTATTGGTCTTTTACCACGGTCAATAACTCGTACCCTTTCTAGATTTAAAGCGGAATTAACTAATAAATCAAGCTCATTAGTACTTCAGGAATTCAAATTAGCAAAATATCAAGCATTAGCTTCCTTACAATATATTGGCTGTTTAATTTTTATTCCTTTAGCAATTTCTATTTTTTCTCAGAAATGTTTTTCAGAACCTTGGATTAATCATTGGTGGAATCAGTATCAATCCCAAATTTTTATTACATCTTTTCAAGAGGAAAAAGCTCTGGAGAAACTTCAAGAAATCGAAGAACTTTTTTGGTTAGATAAAATTATGGCAAATTCATCGTTTGAGATACAATCACAAAAATTAAATGGTGAAATACATCAACAAACTATTGAATTGGTCAAAATTTATAACGATGATAGTATCAAAACTATTTCGCATTTATTGACAGATATTATTTATTTCATTACTTTGAGTAGCTTATTTATTCTTGGTAAAGAACGTCTTGTTATTTTAAATTCTTGGGCTCAAGAATTGTTTTATAGTTTAAGTGATACGATGAAAGCTTTTTTCATTCTTCTATTAACTGATTTATGCATTGGATTTCATTCCCCCCATGGTTGGGAGATTTTAATAAATTCTTGTTTAGAACATTTTGGTTTTGTTCATAACAAACGTATAATTTCCTGTTTTGTTTCAACATTTCCCGTTATTTTAGATACAGTCTTTAAATATTTGATTTTTCGTCATTTAAATCGTATATCGCCTTCCATTGTAGCAACTTATCATACCATGAATGAATAAAGAAATTTGATTTTTTATTAATGATTTTATTTACTAAAGATGAGAAAATTCAAAATTTAAACAAAATTACAAAATTCTTAATTTTTTATTTTTATTGCTAGTACAATGTCAAATGCCTTAAATTGAGTAATTAACATAAATATATTACTTGTCAAATTTTTTTGAAACGGATAATTGAATCATGCAAAACAGAAAATTTAATTTGATTACAAAATGGTTAACTCGAGCGATTTCTTTATTGATTATTCTAAACATATCAGTTTGGCCGTTTGTTTCAGAAGCATATCCTATTTTTGCACAACAGGGTTATGATAACCCTCGAGAAGCTACTGGGCGTATTGTCTGTGCTAATTGTCACCTAGCTAAAAAAGCTATTGATATTGAAGTTCCACAATCTGTTCTTCCAAATACAGTATTTGAAGCGGTTGTTAAAATTCCGTATGATCTACAAGTTAAACAAGTACTTGCTAATGGAAAAAAGGGTTCTCTAAATGTTGGCGCAGTTCTTATTTTGCCTGAGGGTTTTGAGTTAGCCCCGATTGACCGGATTCCTCCTGAAATAAAAGAAAAAATGGGGAATCTTTTTTTTCAACCTTATAGTAATGATAAGAAAAATATTTTAGTTATAGGTCCTGTTCCAGGTAAAAAATATAGTGAAATTGTTTTTCCAATTCTTTCGCCAGATCCAGTAACAAATAGAGACGCTTATTTTTTGAAATACCCTATATATGTAGGTGGAAATAGAGGAAGAGGACAAATTTATCCTGATGGAAGTAAAAGCAATAATACTGTTTATAATGCTTCAACCACAGGTAAAATAAATAAAATTTTACGTAAGGAAAAAGGTGGATACGAAATAGTAATAAATGATATATTAGATGGTCACGAAGTTATTGATATTATACCTGCAGGACCAGAAATTATTATCTCAGAAGGTGAGTCTGTAAAGGTTGATCAACCTTTAACTAATAATCCAAATGTTGGCGGATTTGGTCAAGGTGATGCAGAAATAGTATTACAAGACCCATTACGTATTCAAGGTCTCCTATTCTTTTTTGGATCCGTTGTTCTTGCACAAATTTTCTTGGTCCTTAAAAAGAAACAATTTGAAAAAGTACAATTGGCCGAAATGAATTTTTAGTATTTTCTCCTAGAAATAATTCATTGCAATAATTAAACTTTACCCTTTTAAAAGGGTAAAGTTTAATTATTAAGCCTTAATAAAGGTTAGGCATATTGATATTCTCTTTTTGTATAATTTTATATTTGTATCATAAAGATGATCCCAATCCGGAATATGATCCATAGAAAAAAATTCCTACTAAACCAATTATAAGAATACCAGCTACAGTACTAATTAGCCATAAAGGAATCCTTCCGGTAGTATTGGCCATTGAATTGAACCCCCCCTTTTTTTTCAAAATTTTATTAAATAAGTCTCATGTCTAGAGAAATAAACGGTTACAAATAATAGGAAAAGTAATTTCTTTCCAGATAAGGTAAAAAGTTAATTTTTTTAATTAAAGAAATAATTAGAAAATGAGACAGCAAGTACAAATATTAGTAACAGACCCCAATAGAGACTAGTACGATTTAATTCTACACTTTGTTTATTTGGATTCGGTTGTGTCATAGCTTTAAGATTTTTCTAAAATTTTATCGTTGAATAAATTGCATTGCTGATATTGCTCCCAAAAAGAAAACTGTAGGAACAGCTAATCCGTGAACAGCTAGCCATCTTACTGTAAAAATTGGATAAATTCTATCTATAGTCATGGATTTCCCCCCCTAAAAGGATCTAGTAAATTCATCAATTTGTTCTAACGAATTGAAACGACCGGTAATTAGTGGAACTTCTTGTCGATTTTCTGTGAAATATTCATTTGGACGGGGACTTCCGAACACATCATAAGCTAAACCTGTGCTGACAAATAACCATCCTGCAATAAATAAGGACGGTATAGTAATGCTATGGATTACCCAATATCGAATACTAGTAATTATATCAGCAAAGGGGCGCTCTCCTGTATTTCCAGACATGATTAGCTCCGTATATATTTGTAAAGAGAAGAAAGATCAGACCCTAAAAAGGGGAAATTAGAAGATTTTTAATCTACTAATTTTTTTGTTCTTTCAATCCCATTATGTTGTTAATTCTATACCAAAGGTATTTCTGAACCATACTGACTTAGTATAGCTAATCTTTCTTTAACGCAGCAATAAAAATTTGAATAAATTTAGATTAAGTAAATGTGGTTTAAAGGATATAGAAATTTTAGATAATAATTTTATTGAAATAATTAGTCATAGGTATTATTTAATATTAATATTTTCATAATTATGAAAAAGAATGGTAGTATCATAAATAAAGAAAACTGAATATTTTATATATTAAACCTAATTTGTTTATTTTTAAATTCAAAATTGATTTATTATTTTGTCGCATAGAAACACTAAACTGAAAAAAAAACTACTATTCTTCAATCTTTTTCGAAAAAAAGGCATTATCACCACTATTATATATTATAATCATTATTATCATTACCATGATCACCATTATTATTCCCCATATTTCTTTCAGTATAAATTGAAAATATTTTATATAATTCATTTATGAGGGTATATACAACACTGCTATTATATTATTTATGCTTATTTTACTTAGTTATTGTTTATTTTTAATCGGAGCTTTTTTTTTAGCATTAGTTCTATTCATTGGTTTAAGTAAAATAGAACTTATTTAAAAATGATTTATTTAAGAGGATATAAAATTTCATTGTATTTCTCAAAAATTAATTTGAGATCAACAAGCTAGAATAATTTATTAATTAAAGATTATTTTGGTTGACAGAAAAAAAATGGTTGAAGCTTTGTTATCGGGTATTGTTCTTGGTTTAATTCCAATAACTTTACTTGGATTATTTGTAACTGCATATTTACAGTATCGGCGTGGGGATCAATTAGATCTTTGAATTGTACTTTCATTTTGTTCTTTTTTAATATTTCTTGCTAGATTTTATTCGAAATTATAATATCTTACGTTAGAAGAATCACGCTCTATAGGATTTGAACCTACGACATCAGGTTTTGGAGACCTGCGTTCTACCAAACTGAACTAAGAGCGTTTGTCTAATCACTTTTTCAACCTTTATAAATATAAAGGTAGGGATGACAGGATTCGAACCTGCGACATTTTGTACCCAAAACAAACGCGCTACCAAACTGCGCTACATCCCTCAATTATTTATTATTTATAATAATTATACTTATTTTTTTATGTTCAATTATACGATTTTTTTCTTTTTTTGATTACAAGGAAAAAATAAATAAATAAAAAATTATATAATTAAAATGTTTTTTTTACTGTGATAGTTGTCGTAATATTCTATGTACTATAATATAAATATACAAATATCGATATGGGACAAATTATCCTAGAGAAATAGAAAAAAGGAAATTTTACAATGCAAGATGCAAAAACTTATCTATCTACAGCACCGGTTCTAGCTACATTGTGGTTTGGATTTTTAGCTGGGTTATTAATAGAAATTAATCGTTTTTTTCCAGATGCTTTAGTTCTTCCGTTTCTTTAAAAAATAGAATTAAATTATTACCCAAATAAGAATAATGAATAAAATAAACATTTTAAGTATTCTCAATTAAATTTCCTTAAATGATTGAAGGTCGTGAAACTTTATTGATATTTTTTAGAGTAATGGGTTCCATAACCCCAAACTTGCAAATAGAATTATGGCTAAAAGTAAAGAAATAAGAGTAACAATTAATTTGGAATGTATTAACTGTACCAAAAATGTAGAGAAAAGATGTCGAGGTATTTCTCGATATACTACTCGAAAAAATCGTCGTAATACATCAATCCGATTGGAGTTGAAAAAATTTTGCCGGTATTGTGGTGGTCATACTATTCACAGAGAAATAAAAAAATGAATAGTATTTGAGAAACTTATAGAATGAACTTATGACCAAATCTAAAAAAACTTCTCGTAAACGTATTCCAGCAATTAGATCCGGAGAATTTATTGATTATAAAAATATAAGTTTGCTTCGACGATTTGTTAGTGAACAAGGCAAAATTTTATCTAGACGAACCAATAGATTGACTTCGAAACAGCAGCGTGTCCTCACTTTAGCAATTAAACGAGCTCGGGTTTTAGCTTTATTACCTTTTCTTAATAATGAAAATTAATTTATTATTTTTTATGTAACAAAATGACCTCTCATTAGAACCTCCCGGTAGGTTTATTTTATAACTTACCGGAGAGGACTTTTTTATTATTTATTTTTTTTATTATAAATTTCTCTAACTATTGTCGAAAGGGCTAATTTATCTAATATTGCAATTTGGGCAAGTATTTTTCGATTTAAAAAAATTTGATTTTGATACAAATATTGAATCAATTTGTTATATGAAATTTCATTATCTCGTGCTGCTGCATTAAGTCGAATGATCCATAAACGCCGAAGATTTCTTTTCTTTTCACCTCTATCTCGATGAGATGACGCTAATGCTCTTATTCCTTGTTGGTTGGCAGTTCGAAAAAGTTTCGAATGAGTTCCACGGAATCCAGATGTAAGCGTAAATATATTCTTACGACGTTTTCGTGCCACATAACCACGTTTAACTCTAGTCATTGATCTATACTCCTCCTTCAAATTTTTAGAAAAAATTTATTCCAAAATATTAATTTTCCTTATCTATATATATAAATTATTATGATATTTCTAATGTATAAAATAAAAAATTCCATATGCTTTTGCTTTTCTAACTTTCCCCCACGTTATTTTTTGAGTTTGATAACCCCTTAATGAGACAGGAATAGGACCTATAACTAAGTAAAATAACGTATTCCTTTGTTTCTATAGTTCGTACTTCAATGATTAGGTCCTTTGAGATTGCCGAAGCTAATTCTTTAATAGTATCAGTTTCTTGTATAAGTCCCGATTCTGAGCTTTTTATTTAGTTGAAATAAAAGATAAAAATCTATTTTAATAGATTTTTTATTCATTAATGGCATGTTATTGAAAAGTTTGCTGAATAGCTGACCTTAATATATTTCATTTCTGCATTAAATAATTATATAAAAAATTTGAATATATTCTCGCTTAATGGATTGATGATCAATCGCTACCATTGAAAAATTGCTTTACTCTCCAAAATAAAGATGATAGGGTTTGCACCAAAAAAACTATAAATTTCATCTATATTAAATAAATCATTTATCTTCTCACTTGAATTTTGGTATAGGAGTAAATCTGCAATCGTTATCTCAAATATTACAAGTTTTTTATTAAAACAAGTCGCACATACACTCTAGTACATACTCCTCGACGTTGAGGACATCCTTTAAGAGCAGGGGATTTTGTTCTATTTTCAATTCGTTGTCTCTTATTTTGAATTAGTTGCTGAATAGTAGGCATTATAAAGAATATGCATAATTTTCCGGTTTAGAATAAACTCAACCCTTACAAATAATTTTATTTTTGTTATATATATTTCATTTTTAATTATTAGTAGAATTTGATCCGTTTTCTATAGCTACTAAATCGACAATACCATAACTTTTTGCTTCTTTTGCTGACATAAAAACGTCTCTTTCCATATCTTCGGAAATAATCCATAAGGGTTTACCAGTTCTTTGGACGTAGACTTTAGTTATACAATCGCGGAGTTTCAAAACTTCTTCGGCCTCCATAATACATTCTCCGGCTTGTCCATCATAGTAAGAACTAGCAGGTTGATGAATCATTACCCTATTAAAAATTGATATTATCCTAATCTTTTATTTAAAATTTAAAATAAATAAATGAACTGTACATGCATTTTGATATGCATACAGCTCTTTCAAAATAGATTATTCAATATTGTATTTCTAATTTTACGAAAATTAATTTTGAAATGAATATTTTATTCATTTTCTACAATCCAAAAAACCATCTTTTGATTTAATATGACGATCGTTCCATTGTTATATTAAAGTAATTTTAATAATTTTTTACTTAAACAATTACAAAGTTTTTTTCAATTCAATTTTTATTTGCGAATTTATGACGCTAAAATAAATTCATAAAAAATATAATTTATACTGAAATTTTCTCATTTATCTATAAAATAATTAAATATGTCATGTTATTTCCACTTTTTTGGTGTTAGACATAGATATAAAAGAAAAATATTCATTGACACGAAGCGTGAGGTAGTGCTATACGTTTGGTTATTTCTCCTCCCGTTAAAATGAAAGAACCCATTGAAGCTGCTAATCCCATGCAAATAGTATGTACATCGGGGACTACGAATTGCATAGCATCATAAACTGAAATACCAGCTAGAACCGCCCCACCTGGAGAGTTTATATATAAATACATATCTTTACTTTCATCCTCTCCATTGAGATACATCATAATACCAATAAGTTGATTTGCTATTTCGTCATCTACCTGTTGACCTAAAAAAAGTAGTCTTTCTCGATAAAGTCGATTGATTAAGATAAATTTGTTATTTTTTTCTTATATAAACTGTACGAGCATTTTATAAATGCATACAGCTTAAACATTGCAAAAATTAGAAATTTTTTACATTTTGTTGTTCAATTTTACATTTCGTCATTTGAACTTACGATATTATATATTGATGTATTTTTTTATATTCCTACAACAAATTTTTTCTATTTTTGTATTAATTAATAATTGAAATCTTTAGGTTCATGCTCTACTTCACTATAAAATTTATCCGATTTTTATTTGTACATATAAACAAATAAATAGTAATTTTTTATTTTATTTTAGTTACTGATAAAAGAAGCGAAAGAAGTTCAAATACTTTATTTATTAAAATTAACCATAGATTTTTCCAATTGATAATTTTTTTATCTCAAACTCACGCTTTCTCTGAATTTTTCGACAAACTTATCGATTTCGAGTGAGTGAAGGACAAATCAGTCGGAGGAAATGACGGAGAAATTCCATATAACTAAAACCTTTAATGAGTCGCACTATACGTCAATCCATACAGCATCTTCTTCTCCTGGGAGGCGAAATGGAACTTTCGGAACACCAATAGGCATATAATTTTATCTCCATCAACTAAATACAACCCTATAAGTTTAAAACGTAATTCAGTAATGAGACAAATGATATGATATTATATCATATTTAGATTATTATAGTAATAATGAAACATAATATAGGAGAATTACTTAATTTAAAGTAGTATCAAAAATTGGTATGGGACCAATCCTTCACTTTGATACCGAAAACACAAATGTTAAAATGTTTTTGATTATGTTTATTGGTAAAAAACCCATTAGTATTTTAATGATGTTGACCTTCGGGATGATTAAAGAGGGTTTGACAACTAATTAATAGCAATTTTTAATGCAAAAAAGTTACATATTGTTTAATTCTCTTTGAGAAAGGGGTATTTTATGGGTTTACCTCGGTACCGTGTTCATACTGTTGTTTTGAACGATCCCGGTCGTTTAATTGCTGTACATTTAATGCATACTGCTCTAGTTTCTGGTTGGGCGGGTTCTATGGCTTTATATGAATTAGCTGTTTTTGATCCTTCAGATCCTGTTCTTGATCCGATGTGGAGACAGGGGATGTTTGTTATCCCTTTCATGACACGGTTAGGAGTAACAAAATCATGGGGGGGATGGAGTATTACTGGAGAAACAGTAACTAACGCTGGTATATGGAGTTATGAAGGTGTTGCTTTAGTACATATTGTATTGTCGGGGCTATTATTTTTAGCAGCTATTTGGCATTGGGTTTTTCGGGATTTAGAGTTATTTCGTGATGAACGTACAGGTAAACCTTCACTTGATTTGCCAAAAATCTTTGGAATTCATTTATTTCTTTCTGGGGTACTTTGTTTTGCGTTTGGGGCTTTTCATGTAACAGGTTTATTTGGCCCTGGTATATGGGTATCTGATCCTTATGGATTAACTGGAAAAATACAACCTGTAGCGCCTGCTTGGGGCGCAGAAGGTTTTGATCCTTTTATTCCGGGAGGAATAGCTTCTCATCATATTGCCGCAGGTATTTTAGGTATATTAGCAGGTTTATTTCATCTTAGTGTTCGTCCCCCCCAAAGACTATATAAAGGTTTACGTATGGGGAATGTAGAAACAGTATTATCTAGTAGTATTGCAGCTGTCTTTTTTGCCGCTTTCGTAGTTGCCGGAACTATGTGGTACGGGTCTGCTGCGACTCCAATAGAATTGTTTGGCCCTACACGTTATCAATGGGACTTAGGCTTTTTTCAACAAGAAATAGATCGTCGAATTCGTTTAGCGAAATCCGATAATTCTAATTTATCAGAAGTTTGGTCTAAAATTCCTGAAAAATTAGCCTTTTATGATTATATTGGTAATAATCCTGCTAAAGGGGGTTTATTTAGAGCTGGTGCAATGGATAATGGAGATGGTATAGCAGTTGGTTGGTTAGGGCATGCAGTTTTTAGAGATAAAGAAGGAGATGAACTTTTTGTCCGTCGTATGCCTACTTTCTTTGAAACTTTTCCGGTCGTTTTGGTAGATGAAGAAGGAATTGTTCGGGCCGATGTTCCTTTTAGACGAGCAGAGTCAAAATATAGTGTTGAACAAGTAGGTGTCACTGTTGAATTTTATGGTGGTGAACTTGATGGAGTTAGTTTTGATGATCCAGCCACTGTAAAAAAATATGCTAGACGTGCTCAATTAGGGGAAATTTTTGAATTTGATCGTGCTACTTTAAAATCTGATGGTGTTTTTCGCAGTAGTCCCCGAGGGTGGTTTACTTTTGGGCATGCCACATTTGCGCTTCTTTTTTTCTTCGGTCATATATGGCACGGTGCTAGGACATTATTTAGAGATGTTTTTGCAGGTATTGATCCGGATTTAGACGCTCAACTTGAATTTGGAGCATTTCAAAAATTGGGAGATTTAACTACCAAAAGGTAGGTAATTTAAATTCTATTTAGATTATATTTCTATTTTTTTCTCTCTAACAATAGAAATAAAGTATAAGCAGATGTTTCAATTTCTTTATTTATCTAAAAGAAATGATTATTTGATCAATACAAAAATTCTTTGTAAGTTTTTACTCAATATACAAACATATGGAAGCATTAGTTTATACATTTTTGTTGGTAGGTACTTTAGGAATTATTTTTTTTGCTATTTTTTTCAGAGAACCACCAAAAGTACCGAGCAAGGGGAAGAAATAATTTTTCTTATCGAATCCTATAATTCTTTGTAACTAATGACTCTCCCAAAAGAAAGTCATTAGTTCTGTTTAGTCTTCGTGTTCTTCAAAAGGATCTCTGAGTTCATTAGAAGGTTTTCCAAAAGCAGTGTAAAGAGCGTACCCAGTAAAGCTAATAAGTAAACAAGATATGAAGATAGCAACAAAAGTAGCAGTTTCCATTTTTATTTAAGTAATTCCAAGATAATGGTATATTTTCAATGTATATTTCTAATATAATAGTATACAAAGTTAATAAATCTCAACTCAATCAAAGAAATTTATGGCTACACAAATAATTGATGATGCTCCAAAAACGGGGGGAAAAAAAAGTGGTATAGGTGATATATTGAAACCTCTTAATTCAGAATATGGTAAAGTAGCTCCTGGATGGGGAACCACCCCTCTTATGGGTATTGCAATGGCTCTTTTCGCTGTTTTTCTAGTTATTATTTTAGAACTTTATAATTCTTCTGTTTTATTAGATGGAGTTTCTGTAAGTTGGTAATATAGAAATTTTTATTATTAATAATTAGACTAATAATTAGTGATAATACAGCTACAAAAATAATTTATTTCAACTTTTAGGTAGTTCAATCGTGTAATTATTAATTATAAGGATTTTTCGAATATGGGTGTGCGACTCGTTCGGATCAATCGATTTATTAGTAATACGGGATTTACAGCCCTTTCATATTAGATGAGTTTTCTTTTCATTTTGTCGGGTGATTTTTGAGATTATTAGCACCCGAAGCACAAAAAAAAGAAATTAAAACTATGATTAATTCGGTTAAACTTATTTATTCGACGCCGTAATCGACTCAGTAATTTTTTTAAGTTGTATCAGTTATTTATAAATAATTGATACAAAGACATAATGTTTTACTGAATATGAGTGATAAAAAAAATATTAATCCAGTCCATTTTTTTTTTACAAGTCATCGGAGCGTAATTAGAATCTAAAGTTTTATTAAAAATTATTACGATTTGAACAAGATAATCTTGATATTGAATTTATCAAATAAAAAGAATGCTCAAATTTTGATAAAAATAAGAAACTTGAGACATTGGCGAGTAAAAATTTAATAATAATAATAATAATAATAATAATAATAATAATAATAATAATAATAATAATAATATTATTATTATTAAATTTTTCCGTTTGAGCCGTATGATTATAAATAATCATTTACGGTTTTTTGAGGGGGAAACGTGTTGATACCTATCTCAATAAGGTATATGATTGGTTTGAAGAACGCCTAGAGATTCAAGCGATTGCAGATGATATAACAAGTAAATATGTACCTCCACACGTTAATATATTTTATTGTTTAGGTGGAATTACTTTAACTTGTTTTTTAGTTCAAGTAGCTACTGGTTTTGCTATGACTTTTTATTATCGACCTACTGTAATTGAAGCTTTTTCATCCGTTCAGTATATAATGACTGAAGTTAATTTTGGTTGGCTAATCAGATCGGTTCATCGTTGGTCAGCAAGTATGATGGTTCTAATGATGATTCTGCATATTTTTCGTGTTTATCCTACAGGAGGCTTCAAAAAGCCACGTGAATTAACTTGGGTTACTGGTGTCATTTTAGCAGTATTAACTGTATCTTTTGGTGTAACGGGTTATTCATTACCTTGGGATCAAATCGGATACTGGGCTGTCAAAATTGTAACTGGTGTACCAGAAGCTATTCCAATAATTGGATCCCCATTAGTTGAATTATTAAGAGGAAGTGTTAGTGTTGGTCAATCTACATTAACTCGTTTTTATAGTCTACACACTTTTGTATTACCGCTTCTTACCGCAATAGTAATGTTGATGCACTTCTTAATGATTCGTAAACAAGGGATTTCAGGTCCTTTATAATATGTAATGAGAAGAAGTGTGAATTTTTATTCTCAAAATTTAATTATAACGGATTTAAAAAGAATTTTTTTGAAAAAAAAAGGAAAAAATGAATTATGGGAGTGTGTGACTTTATTTAATCATTATTTTTGCTATATAGGAATTGAGTCAATCTGTCACATAAAAAATAATTATGTGTTTTTATCCCAATTATTTTTTTATAAGAAAATTTAAGAACTTGGTTAAAAAAATAGATTTCTATGATTGAATTCAAAAACTACGATTTCGTTAAATTCAAATATATTTTTTCTAGCGCATTTTCGAAAAGAAAAATATAGTATGAAATGTATTCATTCCCGTTGCATTTCCCTCAAAAATATCGGAATAATAAGAAAGATCTAATGAAATCCAATTAAATGGTAAAATAATTAATGAGTCAAATTTTTGTATTTACAAAAAAATATGAGTTGGAAAGACTATCCAGAAAATAATAATAATAATAATAATAATAATAATAATAATTTTAATTTATTTGGATTATGAGTATTAAAAAGAAAATATATATATATATATATATATTTTTTTTGTCATTACTTGAGCTGGGTGATAAGAAATTAACATGTCCAGTTCTTTGGGAGGATTCTCGAAACCTATCCCAATAACAAAAAAACCTGATTTAAGTGATCCTATATTACGGGCTAAATTAGCAAAAGGTATGGGGCATAATTATTATGGAGAACCAGCTTGGCCAAATGATCTTTTATATATTTTTCCAGTAGTTATTTTAGGGACTATTGCATGTACCGTAGGTTTAGCTGTTTTGGAACCTTCAATGATTGGTGAACCTGCAAATCCTTTTGCAACACCTTTGGAAATATTACCGGAATGGTATTTTTTTCCAGTATTTCAAATACTCCGTACAGTACCCAATAAATTACTAGGTGTTTTGTTAATGGCTGCGGTACCCGCAGGATTACTAACAGTACCTTTTTTGGAGAATGTTAACAAATTTCAAAATCCTTTTCGTCGTCCAGTAGCTACTACAGTATTTTTAGTTGGAACAGTTGCTGCTCTTTGGTTAGGTATCGGGGCTGCTTTACCGATTGATAAATCTCTGACTTTAGGACTATTTTAGAAATTCTCAATTTAATAGTTATTTTTTGCTAAAAAAAAGGTCAATTAAGCGAGACTAAATTGAAAAGAGAAACCCCTCTTTGTTTCAAAACAAAGAGGGGTTTCTCTTTTCAATATAAAAAATGTTTCTAGGTTTATCTATTAAGATAAAAACATTATTTCAATTTAACAAGTATTTTTATTTTTTTGGTAAATCAATCGAGAAACGTTTTTTTAAGGCTTCTAGTACTTGTTCTACGGATTTTTTACCAAAATTTTTTATTTTTATCAAATCATTTTCACTATAATTTAATAGATCAGCTATAGTATGTACATTAACTCTTTTGAGACAGTTATAAGCTCGAGCAGGTAATTCTAATTGATCGATAAATATATGTTTAAAAGCAAAATCTTTTGTTATTTTTTCCATATCAAGTGATAAGAGTTGAAAAGGTAAAGAGTCAATATTCGATTCTTTTTTTTCTATTCCAGAATTAATCTCTTTTCTTTCTGAATCCATTAAAGGAATAAATAAGTCAATTAAATTTCGAGAAGCTTCATAAAGTGCTTCTTTTGGAGTGAGACTTCCATCAGTCCATATTTCAAGAAAAAGTATTTCTTTTATTTTCTCTCTGATTTCAAAAGAATGAACACTATAATTAACATTTCTTATTGGCATGAATACTGCATCAAGTGGGAAAATACCGTCTCGATATCTTTCTAAGTTTTCTATGCGATATCCACTATCTTTTTCAATATTTAATTCAATATTTAATTCAATAGCATCTGTTAAAGTTGCAATATATTGTGCATTATCTATTATTTTAATAGAGGATGGTACTTTTATATCTTGAGCAGTTACTTTCTTTGGTCCGTAAATAGAAATATATGCTTTTTGGGGCTCGTAAGAATCACTTCTTAAAACAATTTCTTTTAGATTAATCAAAATATCGTGAATTGATTCTTCAATACCAACTATTGTCGAGTATTCATGCTTTACTTTTTTTATTTGGGCATATGTGATAGATGCCCCTTCAATTTCATTAAGCAATGCTCTGCGCATGGCTATTCCAACTGTATTAGCTTGGCCTTTTCTAAAAGGTGAAATAGCAAATCTTCCATAAAGAAGACGTTTGCTTTCCATTCTTGATTCGATGCATCTCCATTGTAATATTTGTTGAGTAGATACTCCGATATCATCTTGAATCATATTAATATTTTTATTAGAATCTTTTTCTTATACACGTCTTTTTCTAGGGGGTCGACACCCATTATGTGGCATGGGTGTTACATCACGGACAAAACTTAGTGTGATATCGCTTCTGCGAATGGCTCGTAATGCTGTATCTCTTCCAGGACCTGGACCACTAATCATAATTTCTGCTTGTTTCATACCCTGATCAATTAAAAGGCAGGTAGCATTTTCCGCTGCGGTTTGAGCAGCAAAGGGTGTGCTTTTTTTTGCACCCTTAAATCCACAGGTACCCGCAGAAGACCAAGAGACAACTTGTCCGCGTATATCAGTTACAGTTACAATTGTATTATTGAAACTTGCTTGAATATGAATAACTCCTTTAGGTAATCTACGTTTACCTTTACGTAGATTAATTTTTTTTGAAGATTTTGGCATAATTTATTAGATGTAATTCGATATATAAAGTCTTTAAATTTAAACTAAATATTTTTGTCTAATTTTGTCTCTGTTTATGTTTCGGATTAGAACAAACGACCATTATTCGTCTCCGACGACGAATTAATCGACAGTTTTCACAAATTTTACGAACCGAAGCACGGATTTTCATATTTTTAGCTCCTTCCCTTGCCACATCAAGAATTTTTAATTATTTGAAGATCTCGCACGAAGTCTATAGGTTATACGACCTTTAGTTAAATCATACGGACTTAATTCTACTTTTACTCTATCTCCTGGTAATATTCTTATATAATTTCGTCGTATTCTCCCTGAAATGTGAGTTAATACTTCACATCCATTATCTGAACAAACGCGAAACATTGCGTTCGGAAGTGATTCTGTTACTATGCCTTCCATATCAATTAAATTTTGCTTCTTCATTAATAGGCAAATTTTCCTCTGAATTAATTAAATGTTGATAAAAACAGTTCCAACTAGCTTTTTAATAAAGATTTCAGATACTGAATCACCATACATAACACAAAAGTTCTCCTCCAATTTTTTTTTTTCGAGCTTCTCGGTCCGTCATAAGTCCTTGAGAGGTTGATAAAATAACAATTCCCATCCCCCCCAAAACCCTCGGAATTTCTTTATAGTTAGAATATATTCGTAAACCTGATTTACTAATACGTCTTAAGGTCGTTATATATGATTTCTTCTTTTTTCCTTGATATTTCAAATTTAAAAGTAAAATATTTTTCGTATTTTCTTGATTCTCGATAAAATCTTCTATAAAACCTTCTTGTAAAAGAATTTTTGCAATATCTCGAGTTGCATTAGTTGCTGGTATTTGAACAGTTTTTATTTTTCCTAAATTCGCATTTCTTATTGATGTTATCATATTAGCGATGGTATCATTACCCATAAAAACTCCTTGATTTGGTCAAAAAAATATTTTTTAATTGTTTTTATTGGCCTGAAATTAACTCAGGAATAAAAATTAATTTTTAAATTCATAAACATACTGAAGATATTTAATAATTTTCAACTCAATTTAGGGTGTGTAAAATAATTTTTTGTAAAAGATCATATAATAAAACTTTTTTATAAAACTTCTGGAGCTAGTGAAACTATTTTTGTAAAATTTGCTTCTCTTAATTCCCGAGCGATTGGACCAAAAACACGAGTTCCTTTAGGGTTTCCCTCAAGATTAATAACAACCGCTGCATTATCATCAAATTTTATTATTGAACCATTATTACGTTTTAATTCTTTACGAGTACGTACAATAACTGCTCTAATTATTTCTGATTTTTTTATTGGCATATTTGGAACTGCTTCTTTAACAACAGCAATAATTATATCACCAATATTGGCATATTTACGATTACTTGTTCCTATAACTCGAATACACATAAGTTTTCGAGCTCCACTATTATCTGCAACGTTTAAGTAAGTTTGAGGTTGAATCATTTTTTTTTTTCGTTCACGAATCTTTGGCCCCTTAATATTTTGATATTAAGGGGGAGTGAGATTTTGAATATATGTTTTATTTTAATCAATTGAAAAATAAATTTTTCAATGTTTCTCATTAGTTGTGATAAAATTAGTACGTATAGGCATTTTATATGCAGCAATTCTCATGGCTGCTTTAGCAATATTGCCGGATACTCCACTTATTTCATAAAGTATTTTTCCAGGTTTAACTACAGCTACCCAATACTCCGGAGATCCTTTACCGGAACCCATGCGGGTTTCTGCAGGTCGTATAGTAATTGGTTTATCAGGAAATATACGAATCCATAATTTTCCACCACGACGAGCGTAACGAGTTATGGCCCTTCGTCCAGCTTCAATTTGTCGAGATGTAATCCAAGCGGGTTCAAGTGCTTGAAGAGCAAATTTTCCGAAACAAATTGAATTGCCTCGAGTAGCTATTCCTCTTAAATTTCCTCTATGTTGTTTACGAAATTTTGTTCTTTTGGGGTTATAGTCGAGTTTTTTATCGCTACTTCAGAATCGGACATGAAAATTTATTTTCATCCGGCTCCTCCTGAATAAATAACTTAAAGATTTATTGAAGTCCTAAAATTTTTTTTGGAAAATTAAATGAAAAATTCACGGGCAAAGATCAACTCTAAAAAAATTTTTTATTATATTTAATTCGGTTTATTTTGCCATCCCAGTCTAAAAAATTCAGTAAAGATTCGTAGATTTCCTCGTTTTCAGGATTTAATATTTTTCGATTAGGTTCTTTTTTTGCAGTTTAGCTTATATTTTATTTTTCAATTTACTTAGTTTCTATTGAGTCTAATCCTATTATTTTCTTGCTCCGTAATACTGCTTAATAATTTTTTTCTTTTTATACAACCATACGATTGTCTCTATAGTTTATTTCGCTTCACAAACAAATCTTTTTTATTTTTGTGGAAACATTGATCTTATATAACTTAATTTAGTTAAATGGTTCTTTCCAATATTACAGTCATGAATTTTTTCTAGTTAAAAAACTAGGGTTTATCAAAAATTTGACTTATATTTATCAAAATTTTGAAACATACGAGTCGCACACTAAGCATAGCAATTTTTATGTTAAATTTGTAATAAAAAAATCAATTGAATTGGGTAAAAATAATTATTCTTTATTTTGAAATATCCAAACTTTTATTCCTAATACTCCATATATTGTTTGAGCTGCGTAATAACAATAATTTATTTGAGCCCGAATAGTCTGTAAAGGAACTCTGCCCTCTCGAGCCCATTCAACACGAGCTATTTCAGCTCCATTTAGACGTCCCGCTATTTGTATTTTAATACCTGCAATATCCCCTTTTTTTGCCAATTCAATAGCTTTTCTCATAGTTCTTCGAAAAGCTACCCTGCTTTCTAATTGTAAGGCAATATATTCTGCAAGAATATTGGGTTCTTCGTAAGGTTTAGTTATTTCAATTAAAGTTAATCTAAGACGTTTATCAATAGGATTTAAAACGTTTTGTACGTCAGTTTTTAATTGTTCGATTCCTCGACCACGATTCTCTATTAATAAAGCTGGGAAGCCTGTATATATTTCAACTTGAATCAAATCTGTTTTTCTTTGGATTTCGATACGTGCAATTCCACCATAATTTGAAGAATTTTTTATATATTTTTGTACATAAGATTCAATACAATTACGTATTTGTTTATCGCCTCCCAATAATGTGGAATATTTTTTTGGTTTAGCAAACCAATACGAACGATGACTTTGTGTTATACCAAGTCTAAAACCAAGTGGGTTTATTTTTTGTCCCATATATATTTTATTCCGGATCTTATTAATAAAATTTTATTTTTTATTCAGAAACAATTACCATTACAATAGTTATATGACAAGTGGGCTTATGTATAGGATAGCCGCGTCCTTGAGCTCTTGGTTGTAATCTTTTTAGGAAACTTCCCTTATCCACTTGAATCTTATCTATAAATAAATCAGTTTTGTTGAATCCAAAATTATGACTCGCGTTTGCGGCTGCTGAAGACAGTAATTTTAATATTGGATTACAAGCACGATATGGCATAAATTCTAATATCATAAGTGCTTTTTCATAGGAACGTCCACGAATTTGATTAACAACTCTTTGCAGTTTTTTAGGAGACATACGAATATGTTTAGTTAAAGCTTTAATTTTTACTTTAGAATTTATAGTTTT